AATGACCCGCGTAGGGTAGGTAGTTTCAACCTACTTTTTCTACTTGTTGAGGCCGAAGAGCGTAGCAGGGCGAAGCATGCGGGCTTCAATTTCATCGTCAGAAAACGCATAAATGCTCTTTTCGCAGAAATGGACTGGAATATGGAGCTCGGGGCTGAGCCTTGTGTCTCCTAGCCGAAGGTTTGAAAAAGTGAGAAGATCCAATTAGTATGGCTGAAGATACGAGGCTCGAAAAAAAAAAATATTTCTCTGTTACACGCTACGCATCACCTGTAGGTTTAGGGATTCACTGAGCTTTCTGATATTTGAACCGATGTCTTGTCATACAATTTTTCAAACCCCCATTCAAAACGAATATATTCCCGAAGTGACCCTTTTGTCAAAGCTGCCAGTACAGAAGGCAGCTGCTTATAATAAAGCCCTAACAAAATTATTGTATAGTACGACGCAAGGTTGACCTCACCTCCACTATTTGTGCTATGCGGTTTATCATTCAGAAAATAGAAACCATGTTGACAAACATAGCATTTGTTTGATATAAGAAAAAAACCCGGCATCACTTACTCAAATTCAAGGTATGTCGAAAAAGAAGAAAATAAGAAACTAGAAAAAAAATAATAATAATGATCCTATGCTAATAAAACAAATTATTATACGGAAAAAAGCCCAAGAGATTGAAAAAAAATCTCCATATATTCTTTTATTTCATTGTAGTGGCTTAACAAGTCGACAATGGCGACAACTCAAAAATATATTGTGTGCCTTTCGAGGTAGAACTTTATTTCAACCAAATTACAAAGGAAAACTACCACATAAAAACAAGCAAGGTGGTTTTATTGAGCAGCTTGCTTATAGCGCAGGTCCCACTTGTATCTTGTACTTAACTAAAGAAGCACCAGATAATACATGGTCACAGTTATTACCTTCGGCCTCATACAACCAGAATCTAGTTTTATTATACGGGCAACTTCAATCTACTTTAGTCAATCATATGGATATAAAAAAAGCGGCTAATTTAGAAATAACATCAGTATTTCAACAACTTTTTGAGCTCATTTTTTACCCATATAATTCTTTATGCTCTTGTTTGAACAAGCCAATTTGTGCTTCATCCACTATACAAGAAAAGACGCAAGGAGGGTTACTTAGTCACCAGAGGATAACCACTTAGTAACTTGGGTCCCCACTTTGCCAATTAAAGCCTGCGGCTTTATTGACAGAACTGGGGACCCAAGTTTGTAGCGAACCTTTTTTTTTTAATATTTCGGGAACCCCCCAAAAATATTAAAAATATTTTTTGCTGCGAAAAACAGCGTCCTCAAAAATTGTAAAGATTTAAACTAATGGATGATTTGTTTTTTTGGCGAATAACGGGATTCGAACCCGTGTTTTCAAATTCACAATCTGACACTTTCACCTATTAAGTTATACTCGCCCTTTTTCCAATTTAGACATTTAAATACTCGCTATCGGATTCGAACCGATAACCCATAGGAACAGATTTTGAGACTGCCGTGTTTACCATTTTCACCAAGCGAGTATGCTCACTATCGGACTTGAACCGATAACCCATAGGAACAGATTTTAAGTCTGTCGTGTTTACCATTTTCACCAAATGAGCTTAGGGAAGCGAAGCGCAGAGTGGAAACACAATCTTTTTGTTTCGTTTTATTTTCGCCATTTTATTTTATAGACATCCCCGGCTTATTCCGGCTCGGCTGGACCTGCGGCATTTTTTCAAATATTTGAAAAATCTATAGTCCCTTGTCTTAAGGCGTGTAGAGACTCCTTTTTTATTGATTTATACTAGTCTATCTTAGATCCGAGATAGTGCCGAAAAAATGATTCAATTTCATCTAACCACGGTTGCCTTGGCAATGGCAATTACTCTTATACGATATGCAGAATACTCCAAAACCTCTATTTATTCTATTTAGAACTAAAAGAAGATAATGCTTTTTTATAAAAAAATCATAAAGTGCAAAGATTCAAATTTTGAGCTTTGTTTTACGTAGTTTTGCCATCTATATAATATAATATAGTAAGAAATAATAAGTTGGCGAGGAATTAAAAAAAATATATATATATATATTTTTTTTTTATTCTGTGGTCCTGCAATTGTGCTTAAAGCTAAGGGCCGCAGCCCCCTATTTCCTATTGTCTTCGTCAATTAAATAAAGGCTTCGTTTGGCCAGGGGGTCATTCTTCTCCCCCGCTGAAGTGCTTCGCGAACAAAAAAATAAATATTTTTTTTCTCCGCCTTATTATTTTTTTATTATTTAAATGGCCTCATGAGCTTTTACCAAGCAAAATATTGATTGCATAAGCCATCGGCTTCTACAAAGACCAATAAAGTGATAACAGCAGCGTAGCCAAGGTTGTTCCGCCCACTGCGCGCAAAAAAATTATTTTTTTGCGGCACTTAGTAAAACACAATTTTGACACTCCTTGCAGATGCTGAGTGGATTACTAATAAAATGGAGTGATCCAAGATGACCTCTCTTTCAATTTCAATTATGTCATTATATAGTAATGGCATGCGGCGAACTCTATTGGATGCGCTAAAAACTTGATTTGTTGGGCTGTGTCAATTTATTAAGATTGACAGAGCCTTCATCTAAGTCTTGGCTTGTGCAGCTGTCGCCCAAAATACAATCAATTATCTACCCAATCGACTGTATTTTGGTTACAATAAAAAAAAATGATTTATGTATGTATTTATTAATTGTAACTTTACCTTTACTAGGTAGTTGTGTAGCAGGTGCTTTTGGTCGTTTTCTTGGTTTACGAGGAACTGCTATAGTCACAACCACGTGTGTTTCATTATCTTTTATTTTATCTCTGATTGCTTTTTATGAAGTTGCACTGGGAGCCAGTGCTTGCTATATAAAAATTGCTCCATGGATTTTTTCCGAGATGTTTGATGCTTCTTGGGGCTTCTTTGGCGACCGTGAAGTCACCGGATGAATTGCTGGATAGATAGATTATCTGGACGCTGCAGTTGCTCTGCGGTGAGACGGACTCGACTCACTCTATGGGGCGAACTCCTTTAGAGCATCATAGCATGTCGGGAAAAGGGCATACTGGACGTAGCCAAAAATATCCTTGGCTGTGCCCTGACCGTGTCTTTGAGACACAGGTGAGGCCGTAGGTCACAAACGTAAGGTGGAGGAGGTATCCCAAACTTGACGCATTAGGTGAGGCCCGCGTTCCCCCTGCATATGGGCAGCAAGAGGGCGCATATGCCTGAACAGATAGGGGGCCTGAGTCCAATAAGGACAACACACCACTTCAAGCGCACCTATGTCTCAATATCGATAGAGTATTCGGTGGAACCGGTGAACCGTGCATTTTTCTAGATAGAGATGCGTGGGGCAGAGGGCTCGTAGTACCTGCCTACTCGCTTCAAATATTCAAAAATTTTTTTGCTGCGAGTTTTTTCAGGAAAACGCTGATATCGGCAAAAAGGAAGGGGCCTAAGTCGGCAGATGCCGTACGCTTGAGTGGCAAAGGTAAGCGACACTATACGACTAGGCAATGAAAAAAAAATATGCAGCGAATAAAAAAAAATCTATTTTTTGCTGCGGCCTGCTTAAACATACAGTGGTTACTCCAAGCCTTAATAACAATCTCAAGTTGGTGAGCCGTGTGATAGGTAACTATCTCGCACGGTTCGGGGAGCACTTTATTATTTTACTTGGGTGAACGGCCGCCGCATTGCGGTACGCAAAAAATTTCCTGCTTGATTCTGCGATTCAAGGCCCCAGTAAAATAAAACTTTTGACTCTGTGTTTGATAGTCCGACTGTAGTTATGTTAATTGTGGTTACATTTGTAAGTAGCTTAGTTCATCTTTATTCCATTTCATATATGTCCGAGGATCCACACAGCCCCCGATTTATGTGCTATTTATCCATTTTTACTTTTTTTATGCTAATGTTGGTTACCGGAGATAACTTTATTCAATTATTTTTAGGATGGGAAGGAGTAGGTCTCGCTTCATATTTGTTAATTAATTTCTGGTTTACACGACTTCAGGCCAATAAAGCAGCTATAAAAGCTATGCTTGTCAATCGAGTAGGTGATTTCGGATTAGCTCTCGGGATTATGGGTTGTTTTACTATTTTTCAAACAGTAGACTTTTCGACTATTTTTGCTCGTGCCAGCGCCTTTTCCGAACCCCATCATTATTTTATTTTTTGCAATATGAGATTTCATGCCATAACTGTTATTTGTATTTTACTTTTCATTGGCGCTGTTGGAAAATCTGCACAAATAGGATTGCATACTCGGTTACCTGATGCAATGGAGGGTTTTCGAATATTTGAGGGCTCTCATGTGCCAGTAGGTACATTATAACAATCTCACTGTATGCTGGGATCGTCGACCAAATGAGAGTCCCCATCGGAAAAATATCTCATTTTGACCAATCAGCAGGAAACCTATAAAGGAAGGCCAAGCCCACCCAACGAAGTAAAGGCTGAAGGAGCTCTATAGGATCCTCAGAGACTGTACGTGAGACCTCTTGTTAGAAATGGAATTTATCCTTGAAAAAAAAAAGCTGGCCAGATTTAACTAAGATACGAAGCATTCTTTTGTCGTAAAGATTCAATCATCTTTTTTTTAGATTATATAATCTAGATATGCAGGTCTTATGGAATAGAAGGATCCGTATAGGGTTTGGGCATGTAGAAAACCTTGTATCGAATCAAATACGCCTCGTCATTTTGGTTATAAGCTGGAAACGGAAAAAAATATATATATTGTTTTTTTCCAGCGCGGCCTGATGTTACATTCCAACTTTCGGCTTGAGCCCAGCCTTATTGTCATCTTTACCAAAGCGCCGCGCGCTGGATCTACCAGGATGCAGTTCAAAAAAGCTCAAATATTTTTTGTTGCTTCGCAAAATATATATATATTTGCAAGAAGCGTTAGGACGGGGCTGAGACGGCGTCTCATATATAAAAGAAAAAAAAGCATCTTAGTTGTTAAGGACGCAGCATCCGTAAGATTCTTGGGAGAGTCTCTATTTCATAAGTGGAAGATACAGTCCCTACTCTTGCTAGGCTTATTAGCTTATTACCTAATGCTCTAAAATATTATTTCTTTGCTTTATGGAAGCGTAAGAGGTTTTTAAAAGAGTAGCCCACTCCAGTATCTGCTTTGATTCATGCAGCTACTATGGTAACAGCAGGCGTTTTTATGATAGCAAGGTGCTCCCCTTTATTCGAATATTCACCCACGGCTTTGATTGTGATTACTTTCGTAGGGGCTATGACGTCATTCTTCGCGGCAACCACTGGAATATTACAGAATGATTTAAAGAGGGTCATAGCCTATTCAACTTGTAGCCAATTAGGCTATATGATATTTGCTTGCGGTATTTCCAACTATTCCGTTAGCGTATTCCATTTAATGAATCACGCTTTTTTTAAAGCATTACTCTTTCTGAGTGCGGGTTCAGTGATTCATGCTATGTCAGATGAGCAAGATATGCGTAAGATGGGAGGGCTTGCTTCCTTGTTACCTTTCACTTATGCCATGATGCTTATAGGCAGCTTATCTTTAATAGGGTTCCCTTTTTGTACTGGATTTTATTCTAAAGATGTTATTTTAGAGCTCGCTTATACTAAATATACGATTAGTGGTAACTTTGCTTTCTGGTTAGGAAGTGTTTCTGTCTTCTTTACTTCTTATTATTCTTTTCGTTTACTTTTTTTAACTTTTTTAGCACCAACAAATTCATTCAAGCGAGACATCTTACGATGTCATGATGCGCCCATTCTTATGGCAATCCCTTTAATCTTTTTAGCTTTTGGAAGTATTTTTGTAGGATACGTGGCCAAAGTGTGACTTGTTAGCCCATAAGTCACTCCTGTGACGAAGCGGCTATTGCTCACCCAAAAAATAGATTTTTTTTTCAAGGTGAACAATAATTGAGAATTGGATGCGGGCGAAATTCCCGCCAATGGCTGAAATGTTCAGTCGACTCTCCTCCCTTTGTAGGAGGTCCGGCAGCCTCCGAGTTGGAAGTAAGCAAAAAAGGGAGGAGGAAAGAGGCCTTGGTGAACCACCATAAGTAAACAAGTGTAAGCTTTGGTGCCCGCCAGTATCAAGTACTGACCACACTGAGGGACGAGCCCTAAAATTAAAGGGAGGAATGAGGGGTACTTGCAGTGCAAATTTTTGGTTTTGCACCGAACATCCAATGGACCATGGACTAAATGGCCACTGTCTGAAAGGACTATGTCCAAGGGACCACCCCGCAAAGTACATCTTGCGCCTATGGGCCGCTATAACTATCCAATATACTCAAAACTGGAAAACTCTGGTAGGGCTCCCTTGCGGCGGGCTGCCAAGCTATAAACCCAACGAGAGCAGGATTCTCTAAAAAGCCAAGGCCGCAGAGTGCAGCCAGCCAAAATATATTTCTTTTCGCAGCATTTTTATTATGCCCACTTGGAGATTTAGGATTTCAGTAAAAACTGGAAAGGAGAATAAGTTATGAGTAGGTTCTACATAGATACCCAAACGATATCCTGGGAACAAATTCCTTGGCCCAAGGTCGAGGCAGTTGTTTTTAGACTCCAAACCAGGATTTACCAAGCTTCTCGCTCCAACAATATGGACAAGATGCGTGCTCTACAATTTAGACTCATACGAAATCTACATGCCAGACTCTTAGCCATGAGACAAGTTACACAGGAGAACCAAAGGAAAAAGGACCCTGACATTTACAAGAAGTTGGTGGCCTCAGGGTCACAAAAAATAGAAATGGCGAGAGGTCTTCAATTGGATGGAAAGGCTACGCCCATTCGTCAAATAATAATATCAAAGCCCCGGAAAGAAGAAGAGCACCCCAGCAAATGTAAAGCAAAAAAAAAATATAGATTTTCTTGCGCCTTTTCTGCACTAGGCGCAAGAAAACGTAGAGTCAATCAGGCACGCTTTGCTCCTGGAAAATGTAAAGCAAAAAACAATCTATATTTTTTTTTTCGAACTAAACTTCGCGTCTTTTCATCTCTTTGGCCTATCTGTGTTATCGAAGACAGAGCGAAGCAGGCTTTGGCCAAAATGGCCCTAGAAACTGAATGGGAAGCCCGCTTCGAACCCAATTCCTATGGATTCAGACCTGGACGAAGCTGCCAGGATGCCATCAAAGCCATATTCTTAGCTATTCGAGCCAAGCCCAAGTATGTGCTGAACGCGGACATTTCCGAATGTTTCGATCGCATCAACCACAAAACCCTCTTGGACAAACTGAAAACTCTGCCTAATTTAGCCAAACAGGTCAAAGCCTGGCTTAAAGTCGGCCTCATGACCGGATTAGGAAATAATGCTCAGTACATGGAAAGGGGCACCTATGGTGTGATCTCCCCACTGCTAACCAACATTGCTCTCCATGGGATGGAGACAGCTTTAACAGAGTGGTCACTGAGAGCATATCCCAAAGAACCAATTCCGATACTGGTTAGATATGCCAACGACTTCGTTGTACTTCACCAATCCAAGGAGATCATAGAACAAACTCAGACATTCCTGAGGGAGTGGTTAAAGTGCATGGGACTAGAATTGCACTCAGATAAGATCCAGATAGTCAACACCGGATCCGGGTTCCAATTTCTAGGGTTTTCAATTAATCATATCTGGAAATGGGGCAAAGTTAAAACTTTAATAACTCCGTCTCGTGAGTCTCGCCGGAGATTTCTCGAAGATATTCGACGGGCCATTCAATTTTCAAAAGGAAAAGCAGCCTACCAACTTATCATAACCCTGGTACCCAAAGTAGTGGGATGGGGCAACTACTTCAAATACTCTGAATGCAACAATATATTTCGAAAATTAGACCATGATATCTTTCAAAAGATCCGAGCATGGGTATACCGACGGCACCCGACATGGGGTCGTGATAAAATCAAACAAAAATACTTCCCCGAAAAGAAAAAATGGCTCTTCAAAGGAAAAGTATACCAAGATAACTGGATTTTGTACGACTCTTACACAACGGCTTTTGGGATAAAAAAAGAATATTACCTAGTCAAACTGAGTTGGATAGCTAGTCACAAGCACATTAAGGCAAGACAAGATAAGAGCCCAATAGAATTAAAAGCCGCGTGAAAAAAGAGCGCAACAGCAAAAAATCTCTATTTTTTTTTGCTCTTGGCTTCTCTGTTCTACTGCACACCTTCAACGGAAATACTATCTACTGAAATCTAAAGGTTCCAAATGTGGTAACCAAAATGCTGAAGGGCTCTTTATTACATCGCCCAAACATGTTAGAAAACCACGAGGGCATAAAAGTAGAGCACATCAAAGTGAAATCCTTGTGTGTTCGTAGAAAACTTCTAGACAAGCACTGCCATGTTGAAAACAAGCGAGAAAACGTAAAAATTCTGAGAGGAGCCGTATGAGGCGGAAGCCTCACGTACGGTTTTGAAGCCAAGCCGTTCCAGCGATGGAACGGCTTAGGGACCGATATGATGATTGGTTTAGGTACCAATTTTTGGGCTAATTCCCTTTTCATACTACCAAAAAATGAAATTCTTGCCGAATCCGAGTTTGCTACTCCAACAATTATTAAACTAATTCCTATTTTGTTTAGTACTTTAGGTGCTTTTATGGCATATAATATAAATTTTGTAGCAAATCCATTAATTTTCGCTTTGAAAACAAGTACTTTGGGTAATCGATTATATTGCTTTTTAAATAAGCGCTGGTTTTTTGATAAAATTTTTAATGACTTTATAGTTAGGTTCTTTTTGCGTTTTGGATATGAAGTTTCATTTAAAGTTTTAGACAAGGGTGCTATTGAAATCTTGGGGCCTTATGGAATTTCGTACACATTTCGAAAATTAGCCAAGCAGATAAGTAAACTTCAAAGTGGTTTTGTTTATCATTATGCTTTTGTAATGTTGATTGGCTTAACCATATTTATTACCATAATAGGTCTGTGGGATTTTATTTCTTTTTGGGTAGATAATCGATTGTATTTTATTTACATAGTGAGTTTTCTATTTATTCATTTTGAAAAAGACATTAGCACGAACTAAAGGGGCCTACTTTCTTATATAATACCATGAAACTTTAAGGGACGCAATGATAAGCCAGTGCTACGCCCTTTTTTCGGCTTCGCTGAGAGGGAGGGCTGAGGCCCGACGAAGCCTAACAAGTAAAAAAAAATAGATTTTTTGGAGCCTAAGCTATGCTTTGCGGTCTAGCTATGATAAGTAATGAAAAAAAAAGGGTCCTCGTCCTCGAATAAAGCACGTAATTGCTTTGGGTCTATGAGGAATCTGAAGAAGGGGAAGAAAGAAATAAAGGTTGGAATGATGGAATGCTAGATCGAAGAAAATAAAATTAAAAAAAACCATAAAACGAAAAAAAAAATTTTCGGCTTTTTTTATCCCCCTCGACCGTGACTGAGGCCGTCCGGTCACAGTAGCAAGCCCTAAAGCATTGGGCAAAGCAGCGAAAGGCGAAGCATGCAATTACATAGTATGCGCGTATAAAAGCTCATCAAGTTATGCAATTATTGCGGACCTTATGTATATAAGTGCCGGGGTTTATGATGATATACCCGTAGGGCCGCTATGGCTGGAAAGCCGAGAAGAAATGTGGACCCGCGGCCTGCGAAAAGAGTTGCGTCCTCGGGATCTTTTGGAAAAAGAGTAAACATTTATGTTACAATTTTTAGCCCCATTTTATTCTAATCTCAGTGGTCTTATTCTGTGTCCTTTATTAGGAAGCATTATTCTTTTTGTTATCCCTGATCCCAGAATACGACTGATACGAAGTATTGGTTTGTGCACCTCTTTGATTACTTTTTTATATTCCCTTTTTTTTTGGATACAATTTGATAATTCTACAGCCAAATTTCAATTCGTGGAAACCATTCAATGGCTTCCTTATTCAAACATCAATTTTTATATAGGTATAGATGGTATCTCTTTATTTTTCGTGGTCTTGACCACATTTTTAATTCCTATTTGCATTTTAGTAGGTTGGTCCAGTATTAAAAGTTATAAAAAAGAGTATATGATAGCATTTCTAATTTGTGAATCTTTCATGATTGCTGTGTTTTGTATGCTGGATCTCTTACTATTTTATGTTTTTTTCGAAAGCGTTTTAATCCCTATGTTGTGCGGAGCTGAGCATCTGATATTCGCGGCGCGAAGCGCCGCCTCTGCAGGAGCCTTGTGCAGTAAACCCTTCCGAGCGATCTGAAGACTAGTAGGTCCCGCGAAGCTTTCGGAGAAGGGTAGTCTTGTGTGTAAGCATAGCTTTTTGGTCGAACCCGTCGGATGACCTATTTGGGATTGGGGGGTACTTTAACTTTAAGTGGGTACTTTGCGGGACTTCACTCTGCCTACTCGAATATTGTATAAACATGCAGGAAAGGGTGCTCCTAGGCAGGGAAGAATGGAGTTTTGCTGCGAAAAAACAGTTTTCGTGAAGTCTAGGGGGTGCAGACACACTTGCGCGAATTACGGGTGACGGCTACAAGGGTGGTGAGGAAAAAAAAGTACCCGACGCCTGGGGATGGACGTAAATTTGTTAACTACCTATTTAGCTGACAAGGATAATCGTCCTGGTCTTGAAAGAGGACCTCAGGTCAATTCCTCTGTCGGGAGGTGATTGACGAGGCCGCGGGATGAGTCGCTGGAACAAAAAAGGAGACCGAAATAAAAACATATTTTAGAACTACAAGCCAAAAAAAGGCGTAAAGCCCTTTCTGCAAAAATCTATATATTTTTTTTTTGCTCGGCTTTTATTTTGGCTCATCCGCTATTTTGAGAGGGAGCCGTATGACGCGAGAGTGTCACGTACGGTTCTTTGAGAAGGGTGTGGGTACCTACAGGAGCTTTTTCTTGACCCATTTATCATGGGGAGATAAAGCCGAGGGCCTATCATCCCTTACTCTCCTATTATCATAGGGGTATGGGGTTCTAGACAAAGAAAAATACAAGCAGCATATCAGTTTTTCTTATATACTTTACTTGGATCTGTCTTCATGCTCTTAGCCATTTTATTTATTTTTTTCCAAACAGGAACCACTGATTTACAAATATTATTAACCACAGAATTTAGTGAGCGGCGCCAAATATTGCTATGGATTGCTTTTTTTGCTTCTTTTTCCGTAAAAGTGCCTATGGTACCAGTTCATATTTGGTTACCTGAAGCTCACGTAGAGGCACCTACGGCTGGATCTGTAATCTTGGCAGGAATTCTTTTAAAATTAGGAACCTATGGTTTTTTAAGATTTTCCATACCCATGTTTCCTGAAGCGACACTTTATTTTACTCCTTTCATTTATACTTTAAGCGTTATTGCTATTATATATACTTCCTTGACTACAATAAGACAAATCGATCTGAAGAAAATTATTGCCTACTCTTCAGTAGCTCATATGAATTTTGTTACTATTGGTATGTTCAGTCTAAACATACAAGGAATTGAAGGTAGTATTTTACTTATGTTAAGTCATGGACTGGTTTCTTCAGCCCTTTTTTTATGTGTTGGTGTTTTATATGACCGGCATAAGACTCGACTTGTTAAATATTATGGAGGTTTAGTCAGCACCATGCCAATGTTCTCTACGATTTTCTTATTCTTTACTTTAGCCAATATGAGTTTACCCGGTACTAGCAGCTTTATCGGAGAATTTCTTATTTTAGTAGGAGCTTTCCAAAGAAATAGCTTAGTGGCCACATTGGCGGCACTTGGAATGATTTTAGGCGCAGCTTATTCTCTTTGGCTATATAATCGTGTGATTTTTGGGAATTTCAAACCCAAATTCCTCCAAAAATTCTCCGATTTAAATAGAAGAGAAGTTTTAATATTTTTCCCTTTTATTGTCGGAGTTATTTGGATGGGTGTTTACCCCGAAGTTTTCCTAGAGTGTATGCATACTTCCGTAAGTAACTTAGTGCAACATGGAAAATTTAATTAAAAAACATAAAAAAGAGGTTTGAAGAAATGTTTGAACATGATTTTTTAGCGCTTTTCCCAGAGATCTTTCTTATTAACGCAACCATCATTTTGCTTATTTATGGAGTTGTATTTAGTACCTCTAAAAAATATGATTATCCACCATTAGTGTGTAATGTTAGTTGGCTTGGTTTACTTAGTGTTGTGCGCCTAGGAGGGCGCGTTTGGGAAGACAAAAGTTGAAAACAATCGCTCGGGTAGACTCCCTAACCTTATGCGGGATCAGACCGCAGGGAACCATAGCATGGGTACTATCCGCGTTTCGTCGCAAGTACAATCGTACGCATAAAAGTAAGGTAACTTCCCCCAACAAAAGGCGGGGCCGGAAGGCACGTGGGCTCGAACGCTACTCACGTGCGGGCAACCCTCCGGACGTAACTGTAATGAACAGAAAAAGTGGTACACGTAACTAAACGACAAGCAAACGGCCAAACGCGCAAACTAGGGATCATCCAAATGGACTCTATAGGAACCGGCTTTGATAAAAGCAGGGCGTAGCAAATTTGCTACGATTTTCAAAAATACTTTTGAAAATCCCTTGGGGACCAAGGCTTTAGCCAAAATGTATGGGTGACAGATCCTTCCATAATGTACCCTGAGAAATACACCGGGCAATTAATGTTGAGCATACGACGATGCCCTTTAAAGTGAAAGCCTCGGAGGAAAAGGAGGTAGGTGATAATGCGCTATACTTTCCAGACGCGGCGCGCCGCGTCTGGAAAGTATAGCAAACTCGGAAAAGCAATTGAGGATAATGTCATTAAAGAGAAAAAAAAATATTTTTTTCGCTGAGTGCTACTACTTTCAGCCTCATATTAATGAGACTTCCTACGTCAATATACGATCCTAAATAAAACATTAAGGCAATAGCTAGGTAAAACAGCGAATTTGATTAATCTACCTACGGACGTAACCAATAAAGGAATGGAAGACAATGTAGTATAACGCGAACTCCAAAATGATCAGTGTTCTATTTTGTTCATGCAGGCCCGACCTTAGAGGGTTTCGGTCTGTAGACCTGAAAAAGTTATCATGGACGAGCCACATGCGGGGAAACTCGCACGTGTGGTTCTGACCGGGGGGGGGAAAAGCACCCTATCGGTATCTAATAACTATCTTATTGGTGGCTTCTAGCACACCTCTAACTGTTGCCAATTTATTCTATAATAATTTAATAATAGACAATTTTACATATTTTTGCCAAATCTTTCTATTAGTAAGTACGGCTAGCACTATAATTATGTGTCTGGGTTATTTCAAAGAAGAGAGTTTGAATGCTTTTGAATCTATCGTTTTAATTCTACTTTCTACTTGCAGTATGCTTTTCATGATCTCGGCTTATGATCTAATTGCCATGTATTTAGCTATTGAGCTTCAAAGTTTATGTTTCTATGTGATCGCAGCATCGAAAAGAGACTCTGAATTTTCTACAGAAGCTGGCTTAAAATATTTTATTTTAGGTGCATTCTCCTCTGGAATTTTATTGTTTGGTTGTTCTATGATTTATGGATTTACTGGAGTTACCAACTTTGAGGAATTAGCTAAGATTTTCACTGGATATGAAATTACTTTATTTGGTGCTCAATCTAGTGGTATCTTTATGGGGATTCTATTTATTGCTGTAGGTTTTTTATTTAAGATCACTGCAGTTCCTTTTCATATGTGGGCACCTGATGTATACGAGGGTTCACCTACTCTCGTTACTGCATTCTTTTCTATTGCACCTAAAATATCTATTCTTGCCAATATGGTACGTGTTTTTATTTATAGTTTCTATGATCCAACATGGCAACAACTATTCTTTTTTTGCAGCATTGCTTCTATGATCTTAGGTGCTTTGGCTGCTATGGCTCAAAACAAAGTCAAAAGACTTTTAGCTTATAGTTCTATTGGACATGTAGGTTATCTTTTTATTGGTTTTTCATGCGGAACCATAGAAGGTATTCAATCCCTACTAATTGGTGTCTTTATTTATGTATTAATGACCATCAATGTATTCGCCATAGTTTTAGCATTACGTCAAAATCGTTTCAAATATATAGCTGATTGTGGTGCTTTAGCAAAAACTAATCCTATTTTAGCTATTACCTTGTCTATTACTATGTTTTCATACGCAGGAATACCCCCCTTAGCCGGATTTTGTAGCAAATTTTATTTGTTTTTTGCTGCTTTAGGCTGTGGCGCTTACTTACTAGCCTTAATAGGAGTTGTTACTAGTGTTATCAGTTGTTTTTATTATATACGCTTTGTCAAAATCATGTATTTTGATACACCTAAAAAATGGATTCTATATAAAACAATGGATCGTGAAAAATCCTTACTACTAGCAATTACTTTATTCTTCATTACTTTTTTCTTTTTATACCCTTCTCCCCTATTCTTAGTCACCCATCAAATGGCACTAAGTCTATCTTTCTAAGCCGCTGGCTGCAACGCCGGCGCACCAATGACTCTCCGTACCGTTTCCCATCATTTGTTATGCGAATAATGTGGGCGCCAGCCTTCGGCCTGTAGCGCCAAGCCCACCGCACCCACCGCAGCGCGAGGCTGCCTTCCCATCGGCCTGGCATACATTTTAAGCGGAAAAAGGGACTTGAACCCTCAACCTCAGCCTTGGCAAGGCTATACTCTACCATTAAGCTATTTCCGCAGCACAATAATAAAAAAGTAACAAGGGTCCGAAAGGCTGGGGCGCGCTGCAGCCGCTTCTTTATTACTAATAAGAAGGGCAGCCTCGCTGCAGCCGCTTCTTTATTATTAGATGTATTATCTTAGTAAACCATGCTTGGAAAGATTCGAACTCTCAACCCCCAAATCCGTAGTTTGGTGCTCTATCCGATTGAGCTACAAGCATAAATTTCTTAAGCACTACGTGTCATGTAGGCTGCATTATTACAAAGAAAAAACATATATATATGAAAAAAGAATAGCAGTTCGGGCAGCATTCTCTAGAGATTAGTATTACCGTATTGCATTATTTTAAGTATGCCTTCTGTGACTGCACTGTGTAGTCAACATCCGCAGTTACGTGCATTACTAACGTAATTAAGTTCGAATGTTGATTCGATTAGATTAGATTAGATTAGCTTGCGTTTTTACTGCTAAAATAGATATATTTGTTTTCTCACCTAATTTATCCGAAAAGGGGAAATGCAGACGCTATTTTATTAAAGGTCGCTCTTGATGTAATGTTCAACAGGTACAGATTTTTTTTTTTAGTTGAAAGCGTTATGAATTATCGTAGGTAGATGAAAAAGAAAAGTGGCGCATAAACGGGCCACAGGCCGCAAATTGTGCCACTTCTTTTTATTGCATTTTTATTGCAGCGCAGCTCTGGCTGACCTTTTTTCTTTGAAATAATTTTGTCCCTTTCGTCTAGGGGTATAGGACATCGTCTTTTCATGGCGAGAACACGGGTTCGAATCCCGTAAGGGGTAGCCTTACTTACATATGCTCCGAGAGCCAAGTAAAATGAGCTTTCTAGTGCACGTAGGAATTTTTTGTTTAAAAAAGGAAAGGACACAAACAATTGAAAAAATACTTTTTTTCAGTGTTTTCGCCCTTTATTATAGTTCTTAACTACTGTCCTCTCTTATTATTTTTTTTTCATGCTCTTATGGTTAATAAATATCGTAGAAAGCATAGTCATGAAAGGGCGCAGGGTATAGCGGCCAAAGGCCCCATTCCCATAACGAATAAAGCATGAGAAATAGGAAAGAAAAATTTTATGCAACTTTCTAAAAAAAACCAAGTAAGTGAAATATGCCTACAATAAATCAATTGATTCGTCATGGTAGAAAGTCAAAACGGCGCACACAACGTACCCGAGCTTTAACTCAATGTCCTCAAAAGCAAGGAGTATGCCTGCGTGTTTCGACGAGAACACCAAAGAAACCTAATTCGGCTTTACGCAAGATAGCCAAAGTACGTTTAACCAATCGAAATGAGATAATTGCTTACATTCCCGGCGAAGGCCATAATTTGCAAGAGCATTCTGTGGTTATGGTTAGAGGGGGTAGAGCAAAAGATTTGCCAGGTGTGAAATACCATTGTATTCGAGGAATTAAAGATTTGCAGGGAATACCGGGTCGACGTCGAGGCAGATCTAAATATGGTACAAAAAAACCCAAAGATTCTATATGAATTTATTTGTCAAATCATCGAATTTCAGCTTTGTGCTTGGTTCATCCCTTGATTGGTTTCACCAATCAAAACTTTCAGAAAAGGCGAGAATGAAAAAAAATGAAAATTGGCCATTTAGCGGAAAAAATCTATTTTTTTTTTCAGAAAGCTTTTTTGCGCGTCGTTTATTGCATTGTAGATATTTATGCTATGCCCTTCCAGGGCATGTGCCATCAAGACCTAAAGGTCGTGGGGCAAGCACATACAATAGCTCAGACAATTTGGGCTATATCCGGGGCTTGCATGGTAAACAAAAACAATTAATAAAAAAATTGGTCCATATTTGCATGATTGATGGTAAAAAAACGAGATCTCGTGCTATTGTTTATAAAACTTTTCATTGTCTAGCTCAGCATGGCGATATATTAAGACTTTTGGTTAATGCCATAGAAAATGTCAAGCCTGTTTGTGAAGTGAAAAAGGTAAGAATTTCTGGTACTACTCAATTAGTACCATCTATTATAGCGACAAATCGTCAAGAAACCTTAGCCATTCGTTGGATGCTCGAAGCAGCAGCCAAACGCCGTATAAACAAAAAAAGCATGAGCTTAGATCAATGTTTAGCTGATGAAATATTGGATGCTTCCCGAAAGATGGGGATTGCACGTAAAAAAAGGGATGATCTTCATAAACTGGCTCAAGCCAATCGTAGTTTTTCGCATTATAGATGGTGGTAAACTATTTAAAGTGGAAAAAAAAAGGGATCAGGCAACGAGGGAGGCGAAGCGCATTATTTAGAAACTTTGCTTCGCCCCCTTTTGCTTCACTCGGGGATTGGGGAAAGAAAAAAAGGCCAAGCTTCGTTATGCGCTTGGCTACTCATTTATAAGAATTTCATTGCTTTTATCATAATTAAACTATTATTCCTTTCTCAGAATCAGACATTAAGCGTCTCAGCTCAAGACAAGTTTGCCGCATCAAGGAAGGGTTGCAAGAGAGTGGGCGCAGCAAATATATATTTTTTTTGCTTGCCTTTTTTCTATCAAAAATTTAACCAGAAAGCTAGTAATATTCGCGTAGTTTTTTCTTTGTGCACCTTACAGGTAGCGCACGATTATCAGCACACCGGGGCAACCAGAGACAACTTTTGTCAAGCTGCGGGGGGGGGGGGGAGTACCTGCGGCCTATTTGTCTCAGTAGGAATTAGTTCCCCGGGTCCTGGGACATTCGCTTCCGCCAACAGGGAACTCTACAAGGCCGCAGGGCGCAGCAAAAAATATATATATATAGAATATTTTTTTTTTCGTAGCTTTTTGCATCCCGCGCGTTCAAAGGTCTCCGACCATTGGTGTGCATTATTTTGCGTCATCAAAAGCAAATCCAGCTTTTTATTATGGTTAATGATGACGCGCTTAAAAAGTAAAGAAGTGATGTAGCAACTGTTTTGATGCTCCTTACACCAGTCTTTTAATGAAGGTTTATAGCATCATTTAAGTAAATACAAATTAAAATAGTAAAAACATAAGCTTGTAATATAGCAACACCTAATTCCAAAGCAGTTAATGCGAATACTATCAAAAAAGGAGCAAGATGTGCTAAATACATAATACCCCCCATAGATAGCATAGTCCAAGCAAACCCGCTTAGAATCTTTACTAAACTATGACCAGCCATCATATTGGCGAATAAACGTATTCCTAAACTTAATGCGCGAAAACAATAGGAGATTAGCTCCAGAAGTACTAGGAAGGGTGCTAACGACAAGGGTACTCCTTGCGGCAATAAAATACTAAAAAAATGAAGCCCATGTGTTTGAAATCCAACTATAGTGATTCCGATAAAGAGAGATAATGAAAGACCCAGGGTAATTATAAAATGACTTGTTACTGTAAAACTATAGGGTATCATACCAATGAGATTACAAAATAATAAAAAAGTAAAAGTAACAAAGATTAAGGGAAAAAAGCGTTGTTTCATCGAAGAAGGACCGCTTATTTGTTCATTTACCAAGTTAAGCACAAAATCATAAATAATTTCCACAAAGGATTGCCAAGCATTTGGTACTAAGTGTCCTCCATTTAAAGTGACGAAATGAACTAAAAGCAATACTAAACTAATAGTTAATAGCATAAACAAAGATGAATTGGGGCGGTAGGGGAAAAAAATATTTTTTTTTTGCTCCATTTAAGCCTTACTTAGGCTTAAGGTTTAAAGCCGTTCCCCTCCTATAGAACCGTACGTGATAGTCTCCCATCATACGGCTCCTCTCTCCTCGGGACCGGCCAAAGGTTCAATAGAGGCTTTATTTCGGCAGCCATCTTCAAAAAAGTATTTTTTTTTACTTAGCCGAAGAGAGCCAGGACTACATTCCTCGCCACTTATTTTGTGGGAGGTTTTCCATCCATCCTCGAGCGCATTCCACAGTATCCTGGGTACTCACCCTCATAGCCGTCACCCCAGTTGATCTACCCGCGCGTTCTGTTTAGGATTCTCTAGGCTCGACCGGCGTGTGCCGGCGTGAACATGGTTTGTATCCTGACCCAGGGGCTTCCTTTCACCGTTTACCATCGGCTATTCGAGTAGATCAGTCCTCATATTCGTCTTCCTTCCAAAAAAGCGGCCATCCTCGAGATTCGTAAACCTATCCTGTACAGAACACTTTCCTGACTCCACGGCATCGAAGTAAACGGGAGTTGGATTATCGTCTAAAACCCCGACGAAGTGTTTACACCATCGAGTAGTGGGCGCGAGCTCCGCACGTAAATGAAAGATAGAAATTTCCTATATGAATAGGAATTAATGGAATAATTGCAAATTGTTCTAGCGGACTGCAAGCCATGATGAATTCTCTTTTTCTTATTTTAGCGCGAGGCGAAACCAAGAAGTTGCTTCGTTGCTTGACGCTTTTCGAGGCAAAGTCTTGAGAGAAAATAAAAAAAAATATTTTTATTTCTTTCGGCCTTTTTTCATATATATATTATATATGAAGAAATACCTCGAAGCCAAGCTTGATTTGCCCTACATTCGCGCAGCGAATAAAGCGTTAATTTCTATTTATGTTTTTTTTTTCTTAAATAATGAATGGTAACTTTTGGAAAAAAGGAAAGGCGAAGCATAATCAAATGGATTTGAAGAGCTAAAAAAAATATTTTTTTTTCACTTTTCTGCATTTTCTAATATATATGAAAAAAAATCTATATATTTTTGTGCGCCTAGATTTTTTGTTGGTTTGCTGCGCGCCTTTTTTCTATAAGCTAATGGACAAAGTATGCGTGATTTTGTGTCATTTATGTTTGTTCTAGAAGAGAATAAAACTCAAAGTTTCTAAGCCTCTCCTTGCCCCAATTTCATAAGTTGGGGTCGAAGACCCCAACCATGTGCTTTCCAATATTTGGTTAAGAAGCAAAAGTGAAAAGCGCTCATTTACATAGCTAATTTATGAATCGTTTCGTACGAAAACAACTCGAAGCGGTTTCAGCTCCGAGAGCCTCCGGTGATGCAAGGTTCAAGAGTGTCTCCTTAAGGGCACAAGGAATAAAGTTTAGAAATAAAGATGGTCATTAATTATCATACATGATGAATTTGCTTTATGCGAATTCAAAATCGAAAAATAATCTACGGGTTTCACGGGCGAAAGATAGTTTTGTATCTAACTATGCGCAAAGTTCGCCATGCATTTACTATTACGATATATCGAGATTTATCTACTCGACTGACAAGAACCTGAGACACTTTTTATTTATGATGTCGTTTCACGAAGCCTTCTAATGAGCTATGTCCAAAGCGGGGGGGGAGGGAGGCGGATAAGAAAAAAAATACATATTTTTTTTTTGCTTCCTGTTGCACTTTATAACCGAAGGCTTATTTCGTATCGAGAGCGCTCTTATTTTGCACCCCTTCCTCTGCACCAGCAGGATCTCTTTCTTATGGGGCTCTTTTTCTATGCTGTGTACATGTGTTGGCTTTAGTTGTTTTTCTGCTTGGTTTGTGTTTGCTCGCATCATCATCTGGAGAAGAGATGACGCGTAGAAAAAAAATATATAGATTTTTTTTCATTGTTAAAGCAAATAATAAAAGGGACTTAGTAAAATAACCATGATACTTTTTTCTGTTTTTTCGAGCATTGCTTTAGTCTCTAGTGTTATGGTAATACGTGCTAAAAATCCAGTCCATTCTGTTTTATTTTTCATTTTAGTTTTTTTCAACACTTCGGGTTTACTTGTTTTGTTAGGTCTTGACTTCTTTGCTATGATTTTTTTAGTGGTTTATGTAGGAGCTATTGCCGTTTTATTTTTATTTGTCGTTATGATGTTAAATATTAAAATAGCAGAAATTCACGAGAATGTATTGCGTTATTTACCTGTAGGTGGTATTATTGGAGTTATTTTTTTGTTGGAAATTTTTTTCATTGTAGATAATGATTACATTCCAATATTACCAACGAAATTGAGTACAACTTATTTAACATATACAGTTTATGCTGAAAAGCTACAAAGTTGGACTAATTTGGAAACATTAGGCAATTTACTTTATACCACCTATTTTGTTTTGTTTTTGGTTTCTAGTCTTATTTTATTAGTAGCCATGATTGGAGCTATAGTACTTACTATGCATAAAACTACTCAAGTCAAAAGACAGGATGTGTTCCGACAAAATGCTATAGATTTTAAAAATACTATCAAAAAAATCAGAGATATTTGAGGGCTTCAGAGAGCTGAAGCCATTAAGAAGCGTACAAAAAAAAATATATATATATTTTTTTTTGTATGGTTCTTTTTTTTTTCACTGTGCCTTTTCAATCTCTGCTTTTCTTTCGCACAAAGCAAAGAAAGCGGGTAAACCCCCGGAAAGCTAACGTTTTCCGGGACTAAAGTCCTTCGTAAAGCCAATAATAAATGATAAATGTGGGGCGAAGAAAAGAAAAGGTAACTAAAAAAAATCTCTATTTTTTTGACGTATGCCGGGGCGGACGACTTAAGTTCTACTTTCCATTTTAGTGGTCGAAGAATCGAAAAGTAAACAAATTTTCTATTTTGTAAAATAAATTGCTGCGTGCTGCAACCGCCAAAAGGCGTGGGGCGGGGCAGCAAATAGGAATAAAGGTGGTGGCATGACGGCTCGTTTTCTTTTCCAAGTTACTGCATTGCCCTTGATGCATTTATCTTTTCTATTCAATCCAAACCCCTTTACTGCAACTTTTGCCTCTATGGCCAAAGGCGCGAAGCGCAGCCAAGTATTTTTTTGTGTTCTTTTTCTAAGAGTTCCGCGGTTAGCGCAAATAACTGTTAAGTGCGCTGAATATATTGATACAGGATTTAGCTTCTTACTATGGCATTGTTCAGAGCATGTCTAAACAACTACCTTACCTTTATTTAAAAACAAATTTAGAAAACGCAGCATACTATAGATTATGCCTAAGTTAGGCCTCATATGGATAAATCTTATGGTTAAACGCAATTCCTTCGGGTTTTTTTAACTCCTATTTATGTAAGTACAGCATGTTCAAGCTATCGAGCATAAAGCATGTAAATTTTTCATGTGTTTCAAGGCACGCCTAGCTTTTAATCCTGAACCATGGGTCTACCCCATGGCGTAGCATCTAATTACTATGTTATTGCAGAACTGAATCAAAGCCAAGTGGTTTTTCCATTATATGAATAATCCACAAGTTGCATAATCTGCTACTTTGAATCCCTTTAAGCATTGTATTGGTTTAACTGTGTGTTTCCAAGAGGTTGATTATACTTATTAAAGCAAATAACCAAAGCCTTTGTAGGCTCTGTTTTTTACATATTATGGGCACATGGTTAACGGGAGATTAATACTGATCATGTAGAACAGATTCAGTTGTGCGAAGCACTTATAATGCATTATGCATCGTGTTTAGTTTGCTTGTAGTTATCAAGCTACGCGCGTAGGCGGGTAAACTGGCTACACTCGATTGCTTCGCCTGTGGCTTCGTCTATAGCACGTGCCAGTAACCGTTCCGCGATTTGCCAGTGAGGAACGCAGCCCCCGGGGCTCGCTTTTTCTTTAAAAAGGAACGCCCTATTTTATTTAGCAGGCTTAATTCCCAAACTGAAGGCCCAGGGGCCCTTTTTACTTAAGAATTAAGCTTAAATTTTTTTTCTATTTTTTTTTTTATTTTTATTCGATAATGAGCTCTGAAAAAAAAAGTGGGTAAATTTGGGCCTGAAGCGGGGCGGCTTGGCAAAATAAATAAATATATATATATATGCCGCACTATGCGGTCTGGTGCTCTCAGCGTTAAAATCATCAGCAATGGCGTTAGAGTTTCCATAGTACAATGAATTGGAAGTGAAACAATCAGTTTTTTTCATCATTATACAGTTATGGTACGAACTGGGTCTTCATAAAAAAAAATATTTTTTTGGTTTATGCCATCATAGTTGTTCAATTATGCTAGTTTCGAATACCAAACAAGAGCCGCGTGCTTGAAAATCTTGCAAGCACTTTGAGGGGGAGTATTTCGAAGGCTTAAGTTCGACTCAATAACAGCGATGTTTGGGGATAATTTATGATATATGACTTGCTTTCATCAAGCATGTTGCGTGATTACTGAAGCTTTCTCTGCCCAACATAATGACCTATAATTATTTTAAAAAGCTTACTCTATCTATTGGGCCCTTCGACTCCAGCTTAAAGAGTTAAATGCAAAAAAGTAAGCTGCGTTGGCGTTATACTTATATAAAGATTCATTTAACTTGGTTGTTAAAGGAGCAATAAGATAAATTTACTAAATTAAAGTAAGTCTTATTTGATAATAGAAGGGAAGGGGGGGGGGGGGATACCGAATTGTTGATGTGGACCTAGCATGCTTTATACTAGAATCCGGTTTTGTTTCCCTGAAAAACCCTTCCGTATTCGGCAAATATAAAAATAAATATTTAAAATAATAATTTGTTGAAAAAGGTTTTGAGAACTCCTACCACGAACCATTGGTTCAAATAGCAATTCAGGAGAAAACAACAATGCTGTTAGGGAATCCTTGAGTCTGAATGTAAAGGCTTGGGTTACTAATGAATGAATTCAAGGAATTGGCAAACTACAAAGGAAAATATGAAAAAGCCTTGTAAATCGTGAGTACACTCCAATAGACGACTATAATCTTAGACCTTAAGAACGTAGCCGACACTTTATATAATATAAAAAAGGAGTTGTTGACGCGGTCTACTGGCCACCCCTCGTGACGGAAAAGGCATTTGCTCCGGTTTACGCCTTCTATCCTCAATCCTATTAATTGGGCATTCCAGCCGAAGCGGCCTTGCGATGGAACCCAGAACCCACGTCTATAATAAATAGTTTATTTTCATGATTATTTTGGCTTTTTATAAGGATAAGGTAGACTATAAAACCCTACAAATAAAAGTAAACTTAATAGGTAATAATCTGGAACTTCAGTACCCTCAACGTTTAGAGCTTCGGAAAGTGTTACGCATAGATGAAAAAAAAAATAATCTTATTATCTTTATTTAGCGTGGAATCTTAGGTTCAAAGTTTAAAATATTTTCTATTTTAAAGGTTGTTTAAATAAAATTACATAAAAAAACAACCACACAAAGTTTTCATAATTCTCTGTCATTTTGGCGAAACGAAAATAAGATAGCTGGTAATGCCATAGGCGCTTTTACTGCGGCGGGGTACTTAGTTGTACGTGCACAATTTAAATAAAGCGAATGCATTAGAATTGTGAGAGAAAAGCCTAAAATTGGAAAAGCTAAAGTTTGATTATCAGGTACTTACTGATAAAGCTAAAAACACGGATCAGCTTTTAAGAAAGGCTGAAGAGCGTTACATGAAATAAATTAATGCTTGTTGGTTTGATTAGGTAGTAAAAAAAAGAAGTACTGATGAAGAATGAACAGCCACGTCTAGATGATGCTGTTCAGCGTTTAGTAAAAGCTAAATACAACAAGCTGCAAGCTAAGGGTCTTTGCGCGATAAGATTAAAAATCAGTATGCAGGACAAACGACCATGGAAGAAAGGCCACAAGTATCATAAGCAGACCTTCAACAGACACCTACAAAAAAATTACCACCTAAATTATCTATTAAGTACCCTGTCCCAAACGCAAACTCCTTCATTTTTATAAGATATGAAAATATTTTTGTTTCTTAAAGAGCCATTGGGAACTTAAGTTCTTTTATTTCTCGAGTTTAGCAAGTATATCTTTCTTAGGATTTAAGTTTTATTAATTTGAACGTAGAGTTTTATGATACAAAACTATAATCTACGGGGTGGGTTTAATCTTAGATCTTTTTATTTTCTGGGTTCTTATAGGATTATTACCGCGGGTTTGCCTATCCTAATGGGCGTCTAACAAAAAAATCGATTTTTTTGTTGGTTGGCCCTTTTGTGGCGCCTGTTGAAGGGCTGAAGTAGTTCTGAAAAAAACAAGAATATACCAAATGAGTTTGAAAAATACATGGCTATTTCCAATTGCTTATTGTGACGCTGCGGAACCTTGGCAATTAGGATTTCAAGACGCAGCAACACCTATGATGCAAGGAATAATTGAGTGCGCCTAGATATATCATCACGGTTGCAGAGCTCTGCTCCAACTCTGCCACATCTGCTCAAGCTGGCGATAGCCAGGATGTGAGCTACACAGGTGGGACATCCTTAGCAATAAGATTGCCCCGAAAGCATCATGTGAAACTCGCAGAACATTGAGACTGCCCTCACTAGGATGCTTCGACAAAGCATAAGGAAAGATCAGGATAACAAACTTGATACGTGAATCTAGTCCATCCAATTCCGGGCCGTATGTCTAAAGCAAAATATCAAGGCATACGCGTGGATAGTAAGCCTGCAAAACGGCCGAACTCGCGTTCGATATCAATTGCGAACACGGGACTTGAGTCCCCACGTGGCACTTTATACAGGAATAGCCCGAGAAATCAGGCATTCACGCAAGGATCTAACCCTTTAAAATCCGTGATGGTGGAAGCTGGGGAACTAACTCCCTGTACAGGGAGAATTCAGAGATCCCGTAGTAAGAATGCATAGTTTTAGCTATTAAGGGGATCAACCTAAGACCGTTTCGTATCCTCTCTGAGGTACATAAGGAAGGGGCTTTGAAAAAAAAAATAGATATATTTTTTCCCGTGTCCCTATCTCAGTTAAAGAGCGAGTGAAAGCCTGTAAATGCAAGGATGAAGCATACAATGGACTGTTACGCGCTCAACGATACCATCATCTTAGCTACGTGTTACGAAGCAATCAGTCTATAGCCTTGATGATGCCACTGCGCAATAGTTTGTGGAATAAAGTGAGAAAAAAAAATATATATATATTTTTTTTTGCTTGTTTCTATGCAAGCTTCCCTGCTGACTGACCGTTTAACACATGTCCACTTTGTTCGCTTTGCGAACAAAGAAAGGTGTGCGTAGCGCCGTTACGTTTCATATTTTGTTTTGGAGAAGGGGGCAGAGCATGCTTCTTCGCCCCTCCTCAGGCCGAGGTTCGAGGTAGCGAGCTTTATGACGGAAAACTGTCACGTATGGTTCTGAGGGCAGACATCGAGCGCTGACCCCTATCTTACATCATGATATTTTTTTCTTCCTAATAATTATTTTGATCTTTGTATTATGGATGTTGGTTCGCGCTTTATGGCATTTTCACTATAAAAGAAATCCAATTCCAGAAAGGATTGTTCATGGAACTACTATAGAGATTATTTGGACCATTTTTCCTAGTATTATTCTGATGTTTATTGCTATACCATCTTTTGCTTTATTATATTCAATGGACGAGGTAGTAGATCCAACAATTACTATCAAAGCTATTGGACATCAACGGTATTGGAGTGCGCCCTTTCACAAGAATGATGGACGTGCAACGAAATGCACCGGACTGGTTCTATGGTCTGCAAAGCTTCTGGCTTACCAAAAGGAAGATGAGCCAAAATTATTCTTCGTTTGACGTTGAAAGACTGAAAGGACTAGAGCATGCCAGAAACGGGAAGTTGAGGTTAAACCTATAGACTGAAAAGGCTCCCCCAGCTAATAGGCCTATGGTTCCATTCTTTAAGTCGCTGGAGGTACACATTCCTCTTCTCGGTGTAGGCAATATACAAGAAATAGACTGCTCAGCCTGCAATGTCCAATAACAGCGCTGAAGTATTGAATCTATCAGCACCACAGCCAGTGGTATACGACTTCGAATCTAACAGGCCCGGCCCCGTCATTTTTTGGAATAGGGGATCCCCTAACGTTGGCAACAACCACGGTAATGGCAAAACTGCCGAAAGAAGAAGAACGAGCCTCAGAGAGGCTTGCTCTTCTTCTTTGGGGACGGAGGTCCTCTAGTAGGTAACATCAAGAACAAGAACTTTACCGAAGGGGACCAGCGCTTATACTGTACCGGAGTCTCGGCCGCTCGCAAGGGACGTCGGGCAATTTCGGCGAAAACTCAAGGGTCACAGAGGATTTACTTACGGTGAAAATGTTAATATCTTAGTCTATTTGACCTGATAAAGAGTTACGTTACAAAACTGCATATCGCAAGATCAAATTAAAATTTGGGAACATTACTTCAGGAGTCGGCGAGTCCACTCTCGACGATTCAGGGCGTGACCCGTCTTATCATTATTGAGAAAATGAAGGACAGATCCTTTTAGTTCCAAGCAACCGGTAAGTTTTTTTGGAACATCAATAGGTGCTAGGAACAAGAAGTAAACGGAAAGCCTATTGCTATAAAACAATGAACAAGGACATAAGGCCCGGGGATTAATAAATAAACCATGGGTTCATTGGGTCATTTCATTCCTACAACTTGGACTATCACCCCTTTTTCGAACGTTGCACTTATTGAACAAAGGATAACTAGATTGGATTCGTTTTATGTGGTTAACTATGCAGTAAGGTCCCATACTTTTTTTTCCTATATGATCTGTGTCTTGCTTATAAAACTACTGAAATTGCGGAAGCACCTTATTACAGACATATCAACAAAAGGGCCAAAGTTTTGACCTTTCAAGGTTTCACTAAGATCATGGCTCAATAAAACAAGAAGCAGACCCCTGATAAGCCACCCGAAGATCCGCTGTAGAGAGTATATTACGTTTTATCCCTGGGTGGGAAAGAACTAGACATTCTACTCTTCGAGTTTTAATGGGCGTGGAGAGCTGTTTGCGGGGAAACTTGCAAGTACAGTTTGGTGGGAGGCGTATGGGCCCTTGGGACCAAGGACTGGCCGTCGACCCAACCTTATGAGTATTCAGACTATAACAGTTCTGATGAACAGTCACTAACTTTTGATAGTTATATGATTCCGGAAGATGACTTAGAATTGGGTCAATTGCGCTTATTAGAAGTAGACAATCGAGTAGTTGTACCAGCAAAAACTCATCTACGTATGATTATAACATCTGCTGATGTACTTCATAGCTGGGCTGTACCCTCCTTAGGTGTAAAATGTGATGCTGTACCTGGTCGTTTAAATCAGACTTCCATTTTTATTAAACGAGAAGGAGTTTACTATGGTCAGTGCAGTGAACTTTGTGGAACTAATCATGCGTTTATGCGTGCGCCCGAATAAATAGGCCGACTGCTGAGCCCACTCTGGCTCAGTCGCACTTTCTCGAACAGGGCAAACCTGGGTGCGAGCTACCCAAAAAAGCTATCATAGTAATATCATGGCTAGAGCAGTAGGGAAAAGCCGGGGATCGATGGGCCTGCCCCCATTAGGGCTCCCCGGGAAAGCAGAGGATATGGTTAGGATAACGAGCTTGAAACGCGGAGCCCGTCTTAAGCTGGGCCGAACGTCCCAAGCAGGATATAGCGGCGAGCGAGTGGTTAGTAGACCAATAGTGTCAAACCCGCAGTTGATGGCATTAGCTTCTGCGGCACTCGAGAAACCACGGGGCACTCCATACAGAGCAAGTCCGAGAAATCAGACGCCCGCGCAAGGACCTAAATTCTCACTAGAAGGTAAAACCTAATTCGGACCTATGGAAGTCGGGGCTAAGCATCCCCATGGCAGTGTCGTGAGGGAGTTCAGAGGCCTCATAGTATTACAGGCCTGTTCAGGTCGTGCGAAGGGGGCCAATCCAAGATCGTACTTTTCCTTTACTAAGACAACAGGAGCTCTCCACAAGTCTATACGCTAGTTTACGCTCAAGTTAAACTGGACAGATCTTGTTCGTCTCTCGATAACCATATGAGTAAAAATCTACAGAAGCAAACACGGCAGATACTACCGATTCACCCGAATATTGAGCGATCCTTTGTCTGGTACAAGGCTATTTGAAGAAAGCTAAAAAAAATGACACCGAGATTTGTAAGGAATACTTTGAATAAAAAAAAAACCCAGCCCATTTAGTAAATAAGCCAAGCAAAAGTCATCTATTTTTCACACCACCGGAAATACCCAAGCCAAGCGGAATCGGAAGGAGGGCAGCAGTATTGTGTAAAAAAACTGCTGGAGGTCATATTTTTTGCCTATTCTATTTGGTCGCCCGCGCGGATTTCGGCTCCACAGAGGAGGCCAAGGATATGTTCCAATTAAACGCGGGCCCACTGAGGGCTGAACGCTATAAAGGTTTTTAAGTCTAAGCAATTAGCGCTCCCGCGTAAGATTGTAGATGCGACCTGGGGCGCCAAAGTTTACCCTCGCGGGGTTATTTTGATTGTGTACCATTTGTAGATCTAATCGAGGAGATATGCATAGAGGTTAGAGACATGAGAGCTAAAATTCGCTCGGGAAAAGTTACCTATGACCAGTGTAGGTACGAAACTGCTGTGTGGACAACAAATACCACGACGCCGCCAACAGTTACTTGTTGGCTGCGGCGCAGATGAAGATACTGAGAACTCTAACTATTGTGGAGAAGGTTGCCTAAGGCCCAAGGTTAAGATCTAGGAAGGTGAGCAGTACGAGCTGAAAGGCTCCCATACTGTTCGGAGGGCAGGGGCTTTTCCTGACCCCTATCCATTGTTGTAGAAGCTGTTTCTTTGGATGATTATGTTTCTTGGGTATCAAATAAATTAGACTAAAAAGCAAACACAGGACGAATTATGAGTGTCTCTCAAAAGCATCCTTATCATTTAGTAGATCCAAGTCCATGGCCTCTTTTGGGTTCATTGGGAGCTTTGGCAAGCACCATTGGTGGTGTTATGTACATGCACTCTTTTACGGGAGGTGGAACACTTCTTAGCTTAGGCTTGGGAATGATCCTATATACTATGTTTGTATGGTGGCGCGATGTTATACGTGAATCCACTTACGAAGGACATCATACGTTTGTGGTCCAATTAGGACTTCGCTATGGTATGATTTTGTTCATTGTGTCTGAAGTCATGTTTTTTTTAGCTTTCTTTTGGGCTTTTTTTCATTCTTCTTTGGCACCTACGGTAGAAATTGGAGCTATTCGGCCCCCCAAAGGAATTGATGTGTTAAATCCTTGGGGAATTCCTTTTCTAAATACCCTTATTCTACTTTCATCTGGAGCTGCCGTGACTTGGGCTCATCATGCTATATTAGCTGGATTCAAAAAACAAGCTGTTTATGCTTTAGTAGCTACCAGGCGACCGTCAGATTACCAAGGAAACTTTTTGATTACCTCTTGTAATCATAACATTGCTGATGCTCGCAATGAGACGGATGCAACTTACCATTTAAACCAACCGGGACAATAGCATGTTGCAAAAGGAAAGGACAGGGTTGACCCACTCTAGAGAACTTTTCCGACCGTGTCTTGGAAATATAGCCGAATGGGTTATTCATGAATGTGAGGTGTTTATGAGACACTAACTCGAGCGTGTTCGGTCAGGTTATTGATCAATCAATAATATTACAGCGCAATCTTCTCCATGGCAGAATGGTAGCCTGCCTGTGGCAGAGCAGGAGGAGGTCCCAATTTCAATATGAAACAAAAACACTGGAAGCACGGCTGCTTTTCTGTTCGAACTAGCACCATTAGTTGGAAATCTTATGTGTTTTCATGTAAGTATAAGAGTACCTTGGTAGTACCGGTGAACTAGATAGCCATGATCCGGCTATCCGGGACGGAGGACTCGTAGTATCCGCCTACTCGAAAGAGAGCTGTCAACAGTAAAACACTTTACTCGATCTTATTCGTTTAAGGGCAAAGCGAGAAGGAGTCTAAATCACTGTACATAAATGATTTTCATTTATGGACTTTACCTGATTGACACGGGAAATCTGACTTCATGTCTGAATAGAATTAAGCCTAAGCCTTTATAAAGATAAAGGACTACGTGCCCTATGAAGTAAAAAATCAGGTTGGAGAGCCATGTGATAGGTAACTATCTCGCACGGTTCGGAGAGCACTTTATTATGTCAGATGAGTAAACGGCAACCAAGTTGTACGGCTCTATGAAGTAACTTTTGACTCTAACATTTTGCTGGCTTTAGTCTTCACCGGGTTTCAAGGAATGGAATATGTAGAAGCACCTTTCACGATTTCCGATGGTATTTATGGTTCTACCTTTTTTTTAGCCACAGGGTTTCATGGTTTTCATGTCATTATAGGTACCATTTTCCTAATAATATGTGCTATTCGTCAATATCTAGGGCATTTTACCCAAACGCATCACTTTGGCTTTGAAGCAGCTGCTTGGTACCGGCATTTTGTCGACGTGGTTTGGTTATTCCTATTTGTATCTATTTATTGGTGGGGAGGTAATTAAAAAAAGGAGAGAAAATCTGAAACAGTTTTTTTACCAACCTAATCATACTTTATTTAAAGATACAACTTAATTTAGTCTGCTTTTTTTTTAAGAACTGGGCTTGTAATTATGGTGATATTCGTGATTAATTCTAGCGATTCTAATATGGATCCTAGTACTTTTTGGAAGGAAGATATCCATATACCGGTGATGTCACGAGGCAAATATTTTGATAGACTCAAAAGTTATAATAACTTAATTATTACTTTAAGAGGAAGCTTGAGGTCTATAAGGGGCATTATGATGTCAATCCAGAGGGCATAAAAGGCGTCCCGACCTTGCCGCTGAAAAAAGAATATGTTTGCTATGCCCTATCACGTAATATGCAACCTGCTTTTTTTTTTCAACAGCAGTCGAATGGATAAAACCGTAGCTGCTTAAAAGCAACCGTTAGATTTGCATAAGAAAAGCGAAGAAGGTTGTTGACTAACGCCGCGCGGCACGCGCGTACTTGCCCTAGGCCGGGTTGCTTAGGTTGTTGCTCCCGCAGCGCTTTGGAGAGGCCTCGTGCTGATGGTATACCAGTAACATTTTTGTGGGAACCGAATAATAAATATAGCTCTGCGGTCTTCTTCGTCCATTATGCGGGGGTGCGCGGCTTATGTGAGAACCCGCGCACCCCCCCCCATTTTTTTGTCTGTTTGGTCTCGACCGCCTCGTTTGTAAAACGCGGCATTATGTAAAGTTTACATACATATTAAAATAGATGGGCTAGATGCACTAAACGATAAAACTACTTCATTAATTATAGGAAATGCTTATATGTATGTATTTTGGAAAGGCGCGTAGCACTTGGTTGGTTTTGCAAACAAAGAAAAAAAAATATATATATTTTTTTTTCTTTGTTTCGCTAATCAGTAGAAAAATATGCTATGCTCCGCGGCCAGTTCATTTTACGAGCTTGTTGGATCAGCCCTGAATTGAATCAAAGCTTTTTAAAGGCTTTTTAACCAGTTCTCCGATTGGACTAAGAAAAATAGAAATTAATGCATTCTTCTCGCGCAAGTATTTTGTTAATGCCTAAGGGCAAGGAGCCGTAAACCCGCGGCAAAAAAATATATATATAGCTCCGCGGGTAGGTTTCTGTTTTCTGGCCATAGCCAATTAAGGTGTCATGTTCATAATTCTTATGACATTTCACAACTTTATTTGGGGGCTATCATTCATTCAGGCTACTTTAAGCGGTTTAATTTTCAATTATCCGCTTAAAGTAGCCTGCGGTCCACAACCCATGTTTTTCTAAAGCTATTGTAAAAAAAAAATATATATATATATATTTTTTGTAGCTTTTCGTATGAAATGAGATAGAAAAAAAAGCCAACAAAATGAGACTGTATATCATTGGTATTTTAGCGAAAATACTTGGAATAATAATACCCCTTTTACTAGGAGTAGCCTTCTTAGTTCTAGCTGAACGTAAAGTAATGGCTTCTATGCAACGTAGAAAGGGTCCTAATGTAGTGGGATTGTTTGGATTGTTACAACCTTTAGCAGATGGTTTAAAATTAATGATAAAAGAACCTATTTTACCAAGTAGTGCTAATTTATTTATTTTTATAATGGCTCCAGTAATTACATTTATGTTAAGTTTGGTTGCTTGGGCTGTTATACCGCGCGCCGTGCAAGGTGTTTTCGTCATTATGGGGCATATCCTGGTGCCCGATCTCTAGTCTGCGTCAATGGAGTAAATCACCCAGAGGTAGCGTTGCCGCAATGCGCGTGGAAAAGCATCTGGGAAACCAAGTCACAGGAGACCCCTATTTCAAAGGACGACTCGGGAGATACTGTTGGGGTTGATGAGGCTGACGAATCCGAATTACGTAGCTGCTGAACGACAGCATTCACCAAGCCAGCGGATAACGACTTGGTCTCGTAATCGGTTCTTTTGGTAGGTATAACGGAGGCCGAAGACGGAAAAAAATATATATATTTTTTTTTCGGGGGCATTCTCAATAAGGGAATAATACTATGCGGACATCTTACCTCAACAAACAGGTGAAAAGAGTCGAAGACGCAATCACGGGATCGACCTACTCTCTAGTGAGAGGGTCGGCGGAGCCGCTGTAGTAAGTGGATAGGGAAATCGACTAAGCCAGGTACTGAAGGGTGGCAGTCATGATTCGATGGTAGAGGGTGTAGCCCTTTCCTTGCCACAGATGTTGTGGTGAAGGCGGCGACGCTTCAACTCTTCTGAAAAGACGGGTTGGTCATAGCAGACACTCAAATGCTGCTACGATCTCATTCAATAAGTACCTCGTGAAGCGCGTCAATATATATATATATTTTTGTTGACGTGCTTTAGTAAATCAGTGGCGGAGAGCTTTATGATGGGAAACTGTCACGTATGGTTCGGAGGGCGGGGAAATCTCCGACCCCTACTTTTGATTATGGTATGGTATTGTCAGATTTAAATGTAGGTATACTTTATCTATTTGCTATATCTTCTCTAGGCGTTTATGGTATTATTACAGCGGGCTGGTCCAGTAATTCTAAATATGCTTTTTTAGGAGCATTACGATCTGCAGCTCAAATGGTTTCTTATGAAGTTTCTATCGGTCTTATTATTATTACGGTACTAATTTGTGTAGGTTCTTGTAATTTTAGTGAGATTGTAATCGCGCAAAAGCAGATATGGTTTGGTATTCCCTTGTTTCCTGTATTTATTATGTTCTTTATTTCTTGTTTAGCAGAAACTAATCGAGCTCCTTTTGATTTACCAGAAGCAGAAGCTGAATTAGTCGCGGGCTATAATGTAGAATATTCTTCGATGGGTTTTGCTCTTTTTTTTTTAGGGGAATATGCTAATATGATCTTAATGAGGTGTGGAGCTTTGCATCTGACATTCGTTGGGCTGCGGCCCTCTGCAGGAGCCAGTGTCCTTTTAAAGGGCCTTGTGCAGTAAACCCTTCCGAGCGATCTGAAGACTAGTAGGTCCCGCGAAGCTTTCGGAGAAGGGTAGCCTGGTGTGTCAGCACAACAACGAAACGCGAACCCATCGGACGACCTATCTAAGACTAGGGAGATACCCTAATGGGTACCTCGTAATTTTTCCCCAGACCTATACGTGTACCGAATGCTCATACGGGAAAGTGCGCTCCTAGGTCTGGAACCAGGGAGGGTTGCTGCGAGAAAAAACTTCTCGTCTCATCCAGGGGGTGCGGACACACCTGCGCGAATTACAGGTGACAGCTACAAGGGTGGCGGGGGAAGGAAACGATACCCCATATCCGGGGATGAATGTAAACTCATTGAACAGGGATAATCATTCTGGTTCTGGGAGATAGAACTCACCAGCAGTAGTAGACATTAGTCTGAAAGTCGAGCGTAGCGAGCCTAAGTCACTAGGGCGCAAAGCGCAGCACCTATATTATTGCGGACAATAGACTACTACTACTACTACTCGCGTCCTATTATGAGCGAATCAAGTCTAAACCAAGCAGCTTGAAACTTGACGGAAAATAAATTTTTTCCGCTCTGTGCCGGTCATCCACACTCGGGCATCCATGCAAGGCCTTCGTGATTCGGAAACCTAGGCGTAGCGTTGGTTAAAGGGGATGAGACTCCAGATTTCCAGAACGGAGCCGTATGACGCGAGAGTGTCACGTACGGTTCTTTGAGAAGGGTGTCAATATCTATTATTCTCGGGCCCACGAAGCAGCACCCTTACTCTCCTAGTCTATGTACATTGCTCTTTCTAGGAGGTTGGCTGCCCATCCTAGATATTCCTATTTTCCATGTGATTCCGGGTTCTATTTGGTTTAGTATCAAGGTTCTTTTCTTTTTGTTTGTATATATATGGGTCCGTGCAGCATTTCCACGATATCGTTATGACCAATTAATGAGGCTTGGTTGGAAAGTATTCTTACCTTTATCATTAGCTTGGGTAGTTTTTGTATCTGGTGTTCTAGTAGCCTTTGACTGGCTCCCTTAATTCATTGAACAATTTCACTGCAGTGCAACTAAAAAATATATATTTTTAATTAAAAAAAACTCCGTTAAATAGTAGCTCGAAAACCAAATGAATTGATTAGAAGAAATATAAAATAATATATTTTATTCGTTCTATTAACTCCGTAAATGCAGGCTTTGAGCGTTCTAAAACGAAAAAAAAATATATATATATATATTTTTTTTTTATCTAAGGCCTTGTAATGATGGGTAAATCCTGCCCATGATGGATTGCGTTAATCATGAAGAACACGAAGTTTCCATGATCCGCGAAAACGAGAAAGCACGAAACATTAATATGGCAAGACGACTATCGATTCTTAAACAACCTATATTTTCTACATTTAACAATCATTTGATAGATTATCCAACCCCGAGCAATATAAGTTATTGGTGGAGTTTTGGTTCGTTGGCTGGTCTTTGCTTGGTCATTCAGATAATTACAGGCGTTTTTTTAGCTATGCATTATACGCCTCATGTGGATTTAGCTTCCTTAAGCGTAGAACACATCATGAGAGATGTGAAAGGCGGCTGGTTGCTTCGTTATATGCATGCTAATGGGGCAAGTATGTTTTTTATTGTGGTTTATCTTCATATTTTTCGTGGTTTATATTATGGAAGTTATTCGAGTCCTAGGGAATTAGTTTGGTGTCTTGGAGTTGTCATTTTACTTTTAATGATTATAACAGCTTTTATAGGATACGTACTACCGTGGGGTCAATTTGGCCCCTCCTTCTACTAATAGAAGGATAAAAAAACCCCACTAAATGCGGGAAACTCTTTATTACTAAGGTACTTTTCTTCTATGGAAGGCGCGAAATGGACGATTTTTGGTGGCGATCTCTAGAATTTTAGCCTTGCTGTCTTGCGTGGGTTTAAATTCTAAGTAAAAATCCTTAGCATGTCATCATAGACAATCCGCAGGAAAACTCTTACTACACGAGAATAGGCGTCTTCGGCCTTGGAAAGAATAGCATAGAGATTTCCTCAGAGACTACACGTGGGGTGCCTAGTCTATCATGGATCTTCGGCTAGGTAAATATATAGTCCCATTTCTCTCTAAAAAATAATGTCTATTTCATTCTAATGAATGAATAAAGGCCTCCGGCCTATTGGAGTCTTATGGTCTATTTAAGCCGTATATTAAGATTTTATTTATAAGCCTTACTTAAGCAGCTTTGTAACCTTTTGCCATAACAGATCCAGGATATTTTAATAGGGTTTACTTTTAGTTTTGGCTCCGGGGGTATTTAAGTAACACCCAATTTGACGAATAATAGTAAGGCCGAAGGCCCGCCAGTATCTAAGATTTCAAATCAAAACATCGGCTCGGTTAGTTTGAATTGCTTTTTATTTTCTTTTAAGGCAGTTAAGATAGTTTCTAAGAAAATTATTGACTATTCGACTCTTAAAGCATTAGCCTATTGGCCTATAAATGATAAAGTCAAAGAGCGCGCGGGCCTTATTCATACAAATAGTTTTACCAAAATACTGCAGAAAAAATTTCATATCAGGTCTATTTCTAGTAAAAAATACTTTAAATTGCTGCTTAATATTCTGAGTGAAATGCTGAAATGAAAAAAAACCGGTGGAGCCTGAAATCATTCATCTATAAAGTCTAAAAGGGGTGTAGAAAAGACATGGTTTGGGGGAATTTAGGCAAATGAGTTTTTGGGGAGCTACAGTCATTACAAGCTTAGCTAGTGCAATACCTGTGGTAGGAGACACTATAGTAACTTGGCTTTGGGGTGGTTTCTCGGTAGATAATGCCACCTTAAATCGTTTTTTTAGTCTTCATTACTTACTTCCTTTTATAATAGCTGCCGCTGCTATTATTCATCTTGCTGCATTACATCAATATGGCTCTAATAATCCATTGGGTATCAATTCTTCTGTGGATAAAATAGCTTCCTATCCCTATATATACGTAAAAGATTTAGTATGTTGGGTAGCTTTTGCCATTTTTTTTTCTATTTTTATTTTTTATGCACCTAATGTTCTGGGGCATCCCGACAACTACATACCCGCGAATCCTATGTCAACTCCGGCTCATATAGTGCCAGAATGGTATTTCTTACCAGTTTATGCGATTCTTCGAAGTATACCTAACAAATTAGGGGGTGTAGCTGCCATAGGACTAGTTTTTGTGTCATTATTTGCTTTACCGTTCATTAACACATCGTATGTACGTAGTTCAAGTTTTCGACCAATTCACCAAAAATTATTTTGGTTGCTTTTGGCAGATTGCTTACTTTTAGGCTGGATTGGATGTCAACCTGTGGAAGCACCATATGTTACTATTGGACAAATTGCTTCAGTTGGTTTTTTCTTCTATTTTGCTATTACGCCCATTCTCGGCGAATTAGAAGCTAGATTAATCCAAAATTCTAATGTTTGCGAGGACTTAAGTCCTCGCAAGCTTTCCCACATTTTTAAGAATTCAATTTATGTTGTGAAATGAAAAGCCATCAATTTATTAACCGTCTTATTACTAAATACCCGTATCCGGTTTTTACTTATTATTTTTTCATTAATTAGTGGTGTGTTTTCAATTGCCCCACTTTTCAAATCCATCATTGCACTTTGTGAAGATTAAAAAAAAATTATAGAGGATTTGGACAAGTATCCTTGCCGGGATTGCTCTAGCAATTACAGCGGATATTCCTGGAGTCTCCTAGGTCAATAATTCTGGACAGAAACTTCGTTTGATCCAGAATTATTGACCTAGGAGACTCCGCCGAAGTTTATCTGGCTATAGTTTACAAGAGATTTTGACCAACAGATTAAAATAGAAAATAAAAGGAGAGGTTTTGCGCTGTGGTATCTTTGTACTAAATTTATTGGAGCTTACGCCCTGACTAAATAAGTTGTAGTAGAAGAGGTTATTATGGCCCAGGCGTGCCGCCGTCTTCTCTGTTCCATCAATTTTGTTTCGTCTATCTCTTTATGAATCTGCTGATATTTTGCTGATTCTACATCAGATCCAGCTACGGCGCAAAAAACGTCTATGCCTAGAACGTATCAATTAGCTACTTTTATGCGCAGATTTATTATACTGGGAATTTTTCTAGCGGGCATATCTAATAGTTTTTTTGGTTTCGCTGGTCTTATTATAGCAAGCGCGTAATCATCCGAACAGTTGTCGTCTACTGTTTCCATTAAATTTGATGATTTACCACATTGCAAAATTTAATTGACTTCGTTAAGTCTTCCCTAAAAATTATCATTATATATTATGGTGTTGGCATGGCAGCGGCTATCAAAAAAGTTGTTTCTGGTATTAGAACCCCAGTCATCGGGGCTTTTGTAGCTTCTACAGCAATGACGGCCTATAGCAAAATAAAGTAAGTCATAGAGGCGTCTCGAAGCTTAATAAGTACAGCAATGCCCGGGCGACCGGCCTGCCCAATATCGTGCCCACATATATGCGCGGAAATAATATGATATGAGCTGTTGGTGTACCGCCCAGCGAAGAAGCTTATCCCGGCCGAGTAACCGCTCCTGTAGACAGCTAGGATGAGTTAGCAATAGCACGGCGCGCCTCCGGCTTTACTTGATAACAAATCGCTTAGAGCTTTCCACGTATAGCGCCTTCGGCCCTTGGCGAGTTCACGGAATATATACTGTTTTTTCAGCTTATTTCAGTTTTTCGTATATTTCTATTTTACTTAATTGACGGTTTAGAAGAGATGCCATGAAAAAGTTTCATAGCATAGTTTCAAGATACAATATAACACGTAGAAGAAAAGAAATAAATTACTCTATTCGTTTCTAGGATCTTTTATACTGTACATTTATTGGCTGGTTGTTCACTTCGATTTTTTTTTGTTTTATCGCAGGCAAGTAAATAATCTACTGCGGCTCTATGAAAAACCATTTATAAAAAAATATATATTTTTTTTTGCTTCATGTTTTACGGATTTATCAAGTTTACCAAGTTTACAAGCTCGAATCGGTTGAATTCGTAGCAGAGCACTCTGTAACATTTTAACATTTGCACTAGAGACTAAATGCTACATAACGTATTCACTGTGGGGCTCCCAGCCCCAAATTTGCAGCTTTATATTCAGCCAATAATTTTATCTGGCTACGCCCCTGCCCGCGCAAGTTAAAGGATGAAATACTTTTTAATGTAAGCTATACAAAGAATCTAAGTTTGGGCCTGAAACTTTCGTGAGCGAGTCCTTGGCTAATTAAGTCATTGAAAAGGCCGAAGATCTAAATGGCTGCAGTGGGTAAAGGCTTGAGACACGCAACAGCCCTTCGGCCTTTGTAAATTCTGTCAGATCACATCAATAAAGTAAAATGTCCAAGATCAGCAAAGCTCCCAGCTTTTAGACAGCGCCTTCGGCCCTTCGTAATACTAAAATATGCTTCGCCCTTTAACTCATGTTCTAATGTGTTTACTTCCTAGAAAAAAAGAGACGATTTGTGGATAACCAATCGTTTTTCAAATCTCTGATAGCTACTTTACCAAAATGGATACATCAATTTCAAAAATCAAAACATGAAAATATATTATATACCAATCCTGATTACCTATTTCAATTATTATGGTTTTTGAAATATCATACCAATACACGTTTTCAAGTCTTGATTGATATTTGTGGAGTTGATTATCCTTCTCGAAAACAAAGATTTGAAGTAGTTTATAATTTACTAAGGGCGACCGCGAAGTAACCGAATAAAGTGCTCATTCGTTTTTTGGTACGAATGAGACGTTGTAGAAGTCTGCAACGAAACGGGCACGACTTATTTGACGGATATACCGCTAAAGACACCCAACGGAACGAACTTCCAATGGGGAACATAGCCTGTCGTGAAAGGGGATCACAGGGAATAGCCAACCCATAGGCGATACCCGACCGTGTCTTCGAAACGCAGTTGAACGGGGAAAAAAATTTATTTCTTTTTTTTCATTCGTGAACGTGAGGTGTAGGTGGGATATTAGCCCGGGCGCATTAGGCAAGACTCAAATAAAGTATCACAGCGTCTTCTTCGTACGACGGAGCTTAGTGACGATCGTACCAGGACAACCAAGGAACCAAGATCCCCAAAAGTCTTTTTTTTTTTTCGCTATGCTCATGAAAATTGAAGTAAAGGGCGAAGCTTCAAAGGCACAGCACTTGAGGGTATCTAAAACACCTGAAGCGCACTGCGCGAAGATGCCCAAGAGCATCCAATTACGAGCATTCGGTGGAACCGGTGAACCGTGCATTTTTCTAGATAGAGATGCGTGGGGCAGAGGGCTCGTAGTACCTGCCTACTCGCTTCAAAACGGACCCTGCAAAAGGAAAGCGCTGTCATAGTATGACGGAGGGGAAGGAGCCTAAATCGACGTACCCCCTCCTAGCCGGGGGGTACGTTGCGTACTCAAGCAGCATGAAGAGATCGGGATTGAGCTTGGAGGAGACTAAGCAGTTAAAAAAAATATATATTTTTTTGCTGCTTCGACATATTCTGATTGTCTGCATTTTTTTTGGAAACATTGTCATAAAAAGCAGTTCCAGACAGAAAACCTTTTTCGGCTCATAATAAAAGGTATCAATTTGTGGATTACCGCCTAAAAAAAGCTTTCACCTAATCCAGGTTTGAAGAATGGTGCTTATAGGAAAACTACTATATGCGGCACTTTGAGCAAAGTATCATAAACACTGGAGGACTAAGTAATCCACTTCCAATTTCGTTTTGAAGCAAAAAACGCTAAAAGCGTGCAGCAAATAATTTCTTTTTTTTATGTAGCTTTCCTCAGCCACACTGCGATACATAGAGCCAAAATTGAAACAGTAGGAAACCTCGGTCTAAGCCATCCGCAAGCGTGCGTTCACAGATGATTTTACTATTGGAGTAATTGGTCTGCGAGCTCTGGCAGAAAAGATACTTGATTTGGTTACATGAGTTATTGAAGTGCGGCTTTAGCTTAGACTTAACCCGGGTAGGAACCTAATAACCTGAACCAAAATTAATAAAATTTATTTCCTTGGATATCTTATTAGTCGCAATTCAGAATATACCTACAAGTTTTGACAACAATACGGCGGCAATTAGATAATATATAGAATCCATAAATCTGGTGGGCTTAGCTTACTTGTCAATATGTGTAAAATGATAAACCGTCTGGCGGTTTTATGATAAATTAAGTAACCCGAAACCCTGTTTTGCTTACTCTTAGTATCCTTAAAGCTATTCGGTAGTGCGCGTTAACCTCCACTCTACCTTGCCCTGCCAATTATTAGCATCTGGCAAACTCTACAAACCCATGTATAAGGCACCGCGCTTAAGCTACATACTACATATCTCATTGGCTAAAACATATGCGAATTAGGTACCGCGGCTAAAAGAGGCAAAGCCCGCTCGAATTGCATAACTCATTTGCTTACAAAAGTTATCACGATGAGCAATACGAGGGCGCAGCACCTCCGGGAGTCATATATGCTGCTAGTTTTTGCTATAATGCAAGGCCACGGGTGCTCCATGTATGTAGAAAATAAATTATTTCGCCGGGAAAGCCCACGCTTAAAGCCATATGATTACGAACAACCTTAGCTGAACTTGAGTTGGAGAGCCGTGTGATAGGTAACTATCTCGCACGGTTCGGAGAGCACTTTATTATATCGAGAGAGTGCTTAGGGAAACTGCGGCTCTGCGATGGAATTCTTGACTCTATGTATTCAATATAACTCACGCATTCGTGTACAAACCAGTGTGGACGAAATAACTCCAATTTGTTCAGCAGTCAGTATATTTCCGTCAGCCGGCTGGTGGGAGCGAGAAGTTTGGGATATGTTTGGTGTTTATTTTTCTAATCATCCTGATTTACGCCGTATATTAACAGATTATGGTTTTGAGGGTCATCCATTACGGAAAGACTTTCCTTTAAGTGGATATGTGGAAGTACGTTATGATGATTCAGAGAAACGTGTGGTTTCTGAACCTATTGAGATGACTCAAGAATTCCGCTATTTTGATTTTGCTAGTCCTTGGGAACAAAATTCGCGTAGTGACAAATCAAGTAAAAAGTAAAGAATTTTTGCTTACAGCCATCTGGATAATATTCAATTTCGTAGTAATTGCATGCTCGGCTCAGTTCTATGGCATGCTGAATAATCCGCTTTGCCTGTTCGAACCAAACTCGGTCTTTCCGATCTGAAACAGCGGGAGTGTTGACCTTTTGTGAAAACGCCGCGCTCGGGTGATGGGAATTCAAAAGAATAAAGTGGGCCTCCGCTACTTCATTGGCTCAACAGAAAAAAGAAAGGTGGAAAGAAAAAACTAAAAAAAAAATATACAAATGCCCCAAAATTTTTTCTCTATTTTGCCTTTTATCTTCCTCTTACGCTTTATTAGCTTGAAAGAACTTGGCCAATGAATGCCCCCCCCTTCGCGTCTTAATCTATCATTTAAGATGATAAATTGGACACAATCTGAAGGTTCAGATTGTGGAATTATTTAATTTATTGGTAGAAGGTTTTATTAATTTATGAACAAATTAACTGGAAATAAGTTGGCTGGAGCAGAACTATCTACATTATTAGAACAAAGAATTACCAATTACTACACCAAATTGCAAGTGGATGAGATCGGTCGAGTGGTATCAGTTGGAGATGGAATTGCACGTGTTTATGGATTAAACAAGATTCAAGCTGGAGAAATGGTTGAATTTGCCAGCGGTGTGAAAGGAATGGCTTTGAATCTAGAAAATGAGAATGTAGGAATTGTTATATTTGGTAGTGATACTGCCATTAAAGAAGGAGACATTGTCAAGCGCACTGGATCTATCGTGGATGTTCCTGTAGGAAAGGCCTTGTTAGGTCGTGTGGTTGATGCCTTAGGAGTACCTATTGATGGAAAAGGTGCTTTAAGCGCTGCAGAACGAAGGCGTGTAGAAGTTAAAGCTCCTGGGATTATTGCACGTAAATCTGTGCACGAACCCATGCAAACAGGATTAAAAGCAGTAGATAGCCTGGTTCCTATAGGTCGCGGTCAACGAGAACTTATAATAGGAGACAGACAAACCGGAAAAACTGCTATCGCTATTGATACCATATTGAACCAGAAGCAAATCAACACACAGGGCACCTCCGATAGTGAAAAATTGTATTGTGTGTATGTAGCGATTGGACAGAAACGTTCAACTGTGGCACAATTAGTTAAGATTCTTTCAGAAGCCGGTGCTTTAGAATATTGCATTATTGTAGCAGCTACTGCTTCGGATCCTGCTCCTCTGCAATTCTTGGCACCATATTCAGGTTGCGCTATGGGAGAATATTTTCGAGATAATGGAATGCACGCATTAATCATTTATGATGACCTTTCAAAGCAATCAGTGGCATATCGACAAATGTCATTATTATTACGTCGACCACCAGGTCGTGAGGCGTTCCCAGGAGATGTTTTCTATCTACATTCTCGTTTATTAGAAAGAGCCGCTAAAATGTCAGACCAGACTGGTGCAGGTAGCTTGACTGCATTACCTGTAATTGAAACACAAGCTGGAGATGTATCTGCTTATATTCCTACTAATGTTATTTCCATTACAGATGGACAAATCTTTTTGGAAACAGAACTTTTTTATCGTGGAATTCGACCTGCTATTAACGTAGGATTATCTGTAAGTCGTGTGAGCGGGGTGAGATCTACATGGGATCGCTGGAGTTGGAAAGCTCTGCGTAGGATCCCTCAGCGCGTAATCTGCCTTATCCGATCATAACTGGGTCGAAAGCCGGTAAGTCAGAAACTAACTATCGGAAGTTCAGGAAAACAAACCTCGATGATGGTCGCCTTACTCTCAAAGGGAAGACACCCAGGATTCTACCTGCGTGAACTTGGGATATGTGCCGTCTGCAGCATGAGTACTTCTACTACACGAGAAGGAAAAGGGGAACCCTGCGTCGGAAAATACACAAACTCCACGGCGATGAACGGGTCAACCAAGGCTCTACAAATCGTTAAATACCTAGAGGGAACTTCCGATGGGAATCCGGGCCTATTCACGAGGAAAGGCCGCGATTCGTACGGTCCCGGTGGAACCACCACAAAAACTTACGAGGGGGAAACCTCGTTGGTTCGGCGATGGATAGAACTGAGAATCAGGAAAGTCCTGCTTCTCCTGCCGGGTTGGGGCTGCAGCCGATCGAATTCGGGAACTGAAACCTAACGCCAACGGAAAATATCGGAAAATCATCGACATAATAACTGACCCACATGTGCTCATAGCAGCGTACCAACGCATTAAATTTAAACTCATAAAAAAGAAGGGAATGACGAGTGGGAGATTTTCCAGAAAGGAAATCTACCTCTTATCCGCGTTAATCGGAGATGGTTCGAGCACATCGTAGAACAACTGCGCGCGGGGAAATACCCCGCGAAACAAGTAAACATCCCAAAATAAGCAAAACCCGAGGAGACAAGACCGCTTACGATGATCAGCGCTAAAGACCAGATAGCCATCAAGGCGGCCTTTAAGCTCACGTCATAAGACTTAAGCAAAGGCTATAAGACTGCTAGGGAAGGAAGTGATGCTGCACAGTTCCGGGATAATGAACTAGCGTTCAATAGGAAGCAAATCCTTTTGCGTGCTTAACATTTTAAAAAAGTACACACGGGCAAAGTATTGATGATTTTATTGTCCTCGTCTACAAGTTACGGGTTTCAGGAGAAGGGAGCCGTGTGATAGGCAACTATCGCGCGCGGTTCTTTGAGAGGGAGCCGGGTTCTATATCCTATGCTAGCGCCTAGAGATGGGCGCGAACCCTACTCTCGAGGTTCTGCGGCTCAGTTGAAAGCTATGAAACAGATATGTGGTAGCTTAAAACTAGAATTAGCGCAATATCGTGAAGTAGCCGCTTTTGCTCAATTCGGTTCAGACCTTGATGCTGCTACTCAGTATTTATTAAATCGTGGGGCTAGGCTAACAGAGGTTCTTAAACAACCACAATATAGCCCAATTCCTATTGAAAAACAAATAGTGGTTATTTATGCAGCTGTCAAAGGTTATTTAGATCAAATTCCTATTTCGAGCATTAATCAATATGAACATGAGCTTTTGAAGTCTATAGACCCAGATATACTTTCTGCTATCGTACAACAAAAAAACATTACTGAGCAAATTAACAGTCAACTGGCTGTCTTTTGTCAAAAATTTACACAGAGCTTCTTAGCAACTCATTCAGTTTAAAAAAATTCAACTAAAAAAAAATTTTCAGGCCGCTGGTTTTGTTTCCGTGCTTCCGGGTGGAGGGTGAAAGCGGCCAGGGCGCAGCCAATTTTTTTTTTTTTCGCCCTCTGGCTACGCCCCTAGTAAGGCTTCGTCATACGAGCGGAGCTCAAACCCCTCCATCCCCACATTAACAACATGTAGATTTGGAGAAAACAGGAACGCAACAAAACATTAACAAAATCGGGCCAGGAACGCTTATTTGTAGAATGTACTATTTGTAGGTTCTGTAGGTTTTTACTGCGTAGACGATATTATTAGATATTATTTACGTATGGCGTAGCCGGCAAAGATAACTGGGTGACCCAGATTAACTATGGCCTTCGCCTCTAATGCATCTGGCCCTAATCTATTAATCTCGCGCTTAGATAGATTAATGCATCAGTCTGGCGCTTTTCACTTTCTGGCGCTTAGAGGCTGCAAGTGATGAATGTGTGGGCTGCAAATTATGCATGTGTGAGCGTTAACAAAAACAATATATATTACATGGCTCCAGTCGTCTCAAGTCTATTGCTCCGCAACAATTTTTAAAATGAATCAATCATCGAAAATGATTGATAGCTACCTGCACCAAATTATGGCTGGTGTAATCAGGAGAAAAGGGATTCGAACCCTTAACCTGTGGTTTTGGAGACCATTGTTCTACCATTGGAACTATTCTCCTAAAAAAAAGTGGTTCTTGGTTTATGGAATTTGCACCTATTTGTGTCTATTTAGTAATAAGTTTGCTATTTTCTTTGATCTTAATCGGCGTTTCTTTTCTATTTGCTTCTTCTTCTAATTTGGCTTATCCAGAAAAATTGTCAGCTTACGAATGCGGTTTTGATCCTTTTGATGATGCCAGAAGTCGTTTTGATATACGATTTTATCTCGTTTCTATTTTATTTATTATATTTGATTTGGAAGTCACCTTTTTATTTCCTTGGGCAGTTTCTCTTAACAAGATTGGTTTGTTCGGATTTTGGTCTATGATAGTATTTTTATTGATTTTGACGATTGGATTTTTATACGAATGGAAAAAGGGCGCTTTAGATTGGGAGTAACCCGGCAATTTCTGAGCTTGCAAAACGATAAAAGCAAAAAAGATTTTTTTTGCTTTTATCGTTTTGCAAGCTTTTAGTATTCCTTCCATCGCTGCGTAAACGAAATGGGATAAACCTCGATAAGTAGGCATAATAAGTCGTTTATTAACTTTATTGAGCTCTCGGAGCCTTTTGTTGGCTACGCCAACAAAGTGCAGCCCGCGGCAAGAGAGCCCGTAAGGCCGCACTGGCTCTCTGATGAAATTGACTGAGAGGATGCTGCGACGTCAAACGAATCGAGCAGGGCGCTGCCAAATTAGTTTGTTTTCGTGCGTTTGATTTTTTTTGTTTTGCTTGGCAGTTTACTATTTTTACCCTATTGGGTGGAAAATAGTAAAGCGTTTCGCGGAACAATGATTGTTTGTTCCCGTACAGTGAATGCTTAAAAATAATAGAATAGATCTTTTTGCGATGGGGGAAGCCCAAAAAAGCGGCTGGGAGGGTTCGCACAGCGAATGAAAGGTGAAGGTAGCTTTGCGAGGCTACTTTTTCCTCTTGCCAAAGAGCTTCTGAATAATATGCTTCGCTTCCCCCGCGCTCTTTTCAACAAAATGAAAAAAAGAGACATTATATATTAATTACATAGTATACTCAATTATATACAATCAATAAAGGCCAATAAAGGCCGCAGGGCGCATCAACAAGACCTACCTTTTTTGATGTTTTGTGCTATATAATAAAAGAAAAAAGTGCTAATAAATATTTTTATTCTTATTTGAAAAAAAGAAATATTTTTTTGCTATGCTTTTTATCTTTAAGCCTTACGTTCCTACTTTCGGGTCCGACCTTTTTTTTATCCGTATTACTTTATTAACTATAGGTTGGAGGAACCACTGTGGTGGCGTAGCTGTGAAAGATCAATTTAGGTGATGTGCAATAAAATAAAGCGTCAAGCAATTGATAAAAAGTGAACACCTTTAATAAAAAATCAACTAATCATGATGTGTTTTTTTCTAATTGATTATTTAGCACATTAGGGTAATTAGCTCAGTTGGTAGAGTGCCTCGTTTACACCGAGAGAGTCAGCGGTTCAAGTCCGTTATTACCCAAGGGTTTTCATTATCCATGATTATAAATTGAATCTAGCGTATGAATAAATTTACTAATTTGATTGATAATGTTAGAACCGCGATAATAAAAAAAAGGGAAAAAAACAAGCCCGCTTTATTCGCACGGCGAATGAGAGCTTATTGTTTTCGAGAAAGAATAACACAGTTGAAGGAAACATAAGAAAGTGGCAAACCAAAGCAAAAAAGCGGTAATATATATTATCGCTTTTTTGCTTTGCTTATTGTTGGGCCAACTAAAGCAGAAAACGCCATGCATTTTCTTAGTTTATGGTACAATCTGAACTATAAGATGGTCATGAGAAAAAATATATATATATATTTTGTTTTACTGTGGACATTTAAAAGGTGCCCTGGTTCCATACGGCCCCACTAGCATAGCGAGTAGAGGCCGAAGCGCTTCGGACTTATTGGCCATTACTGCGTAATCGTCCCAACGCATGCAAGGCCACAGCTCAGTTAACCGCGAAGAAGTGCCTTTCAGTGCAAAGCAGAGAGCCGCGCAGCCATTAGACTTGTGGCTTCGCTTGAACGATACTTTTGTTTTCACTTTCGGATTTCTATTGACGCACGTAGCCAGTAGAATGGAAAGATCCCGATGAATCATCTACGATGATTCATTATGTTTGGGAAAATAGCTTAGTTGGTTAGAGTGCTGGTCTGTCACGCCAGAAGTCGCGGGTTCAAATCCCGTTTTTCCCGGTAATTTTTCGATTTAAAAATGAATTATTATCAAATCAGTTTAGAAAGAGAGATATATATCTCTCTTTCTAAACTGGTAACTGAATCAGTTAAAATTTTTTTTTTTATCGAAGTATGGCTGAAAAAGCATACGATGCAATATGATTCAATTTTACAGGGCGTAGCCCCTATCCTACCCGCGTTCAAAAGTAATCCCGAGGTGTTAAACTTTAAGGACAATGTAATGATGGTTGGGATTACATACTAAGCTAATGCTAGGGTAAAGAAATTAGAAAAAAAATTATGCTATGCGGATGAATAGTGCAAAGAACTAATAGAAAGACCTTGTCAAAAAGAATAACACAGTTGGCGGAACCTATGATATTCTATATAGAACATAGGTTAAGGATCGCAATAGTTGGCGCCCCGAGCGGGAAGCCAGCGATGTTATATCTCTTATGATGAGATATAAAGATTTACTGCGCCTTCTTTGCTCTGCCCTTGTGCTATTCAATATAGCAGTTCCCGGGGACGGACAAATAATGATAATGAGATTTTCATCCTGGCAAAGCAGATAAGCATAAGCTTATAAAAGTGTCGAACAGACCGCAGGGCCGAAGGCTTCTTACACTTAACTTCCCGCAATAAATAGTGTCATACATAGGACATCTTCTAGTAGCCAATGAGTGCCCCCATTACTTCTGCAGGTTAACATGGTTAATAGGTTGCGTAAGTCGTATGTGGGCGCAAAGCGCAGCACATGTGGTTCTGACCGGGGGAAAAAGCATGAGAGGGCCCGCCCATCCTGACAAATACAACAATACTGTATCATGGGTTCAAATCCCATTTTCTTTGTAGGGGACGTAGTTCAATTGGTAGAGCGCATGTTTTGCAAGCATGAAGCTGTCGGTTCAACTCCGATCGTCTCCAAATAAACAAGTGATATATTATGAAAAAGCAGTATAAGTGCTTGAATGAATTACGCTTTATAATAGCTGCAGGAGATCTCGTTATGCTTGGCACTTTAAGTTGGCTTTGGAAAAAAGAATCTGAAGACCAAACTGAATAATTTGTAATAAAACGTGTTAAAGGTAAAGATGGAGGACACTACGCGTTCTCCTAATGCTGGCAAGATAAATATTTGGCTGCGCTCTATCCTCGAGTAGAGAATTGGCGCCCTAATGCATGCCGCGCGCAGCAGTGCCCTCGCATTTCTTTTTCTTGTGTCCTGCTTGGCAAAGCTACTTTTCTGTTTCACGGTATTTTTCTTTAATAATACAAACAGTGGCTATATATTGGCCTGCGTAGCTCAGATGGTAGAGCATTCCCATGGTAAGGGAAAGGTCTCCGGTTCAAGTCCGGTTGTAGGCTCTGTGAAAAAAAAAATGATTAAATATGGCTAAAACCAAACAAATCAAAAATTTTACTTTGAATTTTGGACCTCAACATCCTGCTGCTCATGGTGTTTTACGATTAGTATTAGAAATGAATGGAGAAGTTGTAGAACGCGCGGAACCGCATATTGGATTACTTCAGTGCGGCATGAAGCCGCTGACGCCGAGTCGGCATATCCTATGCCGCTAGCTATGTCCTGCTTGTTCCCCACCACGGGTGGCGCGTGGAGGCAACTTCCGCGTCATAAGCACCGGGCAAAAGGCGTTTTGTCGGGCAACTCAAGTGAGGCAAATCGCTCAGGGGAAAGGAGGGAGAAGGTCGTGAAGGTGGCCTCGTTATCCACACTAGAGGTCTCGACAGAGATGAGTAGGGGGACGCCGAGTCCCCCACTGCGGTTGACTTACAAGCCGACCACCGGGCTTTCTTGGAAACAAGAACGCGTCGGCGGGTCCTGGAGTACCCGTCAAGGGCGCACGCGTATTCCCGCGGGGTGATTATCACGACCAGCCCCTCTGCATCTCGGCACAGCGGAACGTGTAACCGGCCTGGGGTCCCATTTCAACCGCCAATTTATTGTTCTTACAATGGGTAGGCTAACCACAAGGTACAAACCAAAACCTTAGGTCGGGTAGGACGGCACTACTGGCAAATACTATCTAGCGAAGACACGAGTCGTAAGGGATAAGGCTTACGTCAAAAGCATACGGGAAAATTCTAGCAACGAAGAAACCGGGGGAAGGAACCGGTAGAGCTGCCAGAGCATAACCGGAAGGTCAAGCCAGGGAGGCCGGGTCATTTAACGGAAAAGGTTCAATCAAAGCTGAAGGAGGAAGTGAAAATGGGTAGCTCGTAGGACCCCACAGCGCTGCTTAAACTTCATGGAATTCCATGAACTGGAAAAAAAGCAGTCTCAAATTTGCGCATGCACATTTCCAAGCTACCAAGCCGGCTGCAGAGCATAGCATATATATATATTTTTTTTTTGCAGGCTTCAGGCTTTTTTTATCGAATCTTGGGACACCTGTAATAAATGGCACGAGCCGTATGCGAGGAGACTTGCACGTACGGTTCTTAGGGGGGTTCCGGCCGAAAGATCGGCGCCTACCCGACTAGAGGCACAGAAAAATTAATCGAGTATAAAACTTATCTTCAAGCTTTACCTTATTTTGATCGTTTAGAGGGCGACCGCGAAGTCACCGAATGAACTCCTCCAGAATGGAGGTGCTGCAGAAACCCGCAGCAAAACAGATACGACTAATCAACATATAGAATATGGCGACGACAACAGCATGTCGTAAAAGGAGATAACTGGGAATGGCCAACCCTTAGCTGTATCTTCAACTGCATCCTTGAGTGGCAGTTAAATGGAAAGTATCATGAATGAGAGATGCCAGCGGAATGATCACCTGGGCGCGCTGGGCTAGAAGGAAAATAAGCTTCCCTTAGCAAGATAACAAAGTAAGGCAAAATATTTTTTTTTGCTGCCTTTAAGTTTTTTGAGTGCAGCCTCCCCCTACGACGTCTTTCCTTGTGTGTCAAAAATCTAAAGCGAGTACACCGGAGATAGAAACAGAAACTAGGATTCAATATGAATATAGCAAAGCATCTGAAGCATAACTACACACTCATACGATCTTATAAAGAGATAGGAGCGTTCGGTGGAACCGGTGAACCATGCATTTTTATAGATAGAGATGCGTGGGACAGAGGGCTCGTAGTACCTGCCTAACCTTTGCTTCGAGAACCATGTAAACGAAGAAAGGAAGTGCTGCTGTAAAGCAAAAGGAAAGGGGCCTAAGTCGGCGGACTGACGCCGCGCACTTGAGCAGTTCGGAGAAGACCAGCCTACTCCATATTCTTTGTAAATTAAGCCAGAATGCGCGACTTCCAAAAAACGAAGGAAGTCCGTGAATATTTGGTTCGTTCGCTAGCGCATAAACCAGGCAAACGCTTTATTCAAACCAAAGCTTTATCATCCAAAAGCGAAAATACTTCTGAAGTCGAAAACTCAACCATTATGACGCTGCGCTCCTGGCCTGCTTATTTAAAACCTAAGGGTAACTCAAGTTAGAGAGCCGTGTGATGGGTGACCATCTCACACGGTTCGGGGAGCACTTTATTATGTGATGCGAGTGAATGTATACAGCATATCCGGTATCAATTAAATTTTGACTCTATTTATGTTTCTATGATGGCCCAAGAACATGCTTATTCTTTAGCTGTAGAGAAACTTTGTAATTGTGAGGTACCATTACGAGCTCAGTATATACGAGTGTTATTTTGTGAAATAACTCGAATTTTAAATCATTTACTTGCTTTAACTACTCATGCTATGGATGTGGGAGCATTAACTCCGTTCCTGTGGGCCTTTGAAGAGCGAGAAAAACTTTTAGAATTCTATGAAAGAGTTTCAGGAGCCAGGATGCATGCCAGTTACATACGACCAGGCGGAGTTGCACAAGACATGCCTTTGGGCTTAAGTGAAGATATTTTTCTATTTACACAACAATTTGCTTCTCGTATTGACGAAATAGAAGAAATGTTGACCAACAATCGTATCTGGAAACAACGATTAGTTGATATTGGTACTGTCACTGCACAGCAAGCTTTGGATTGGGGATTCAGTGGTGTAATGTTAAGAGGCTCAGGAGTATGCTGGGATTTGCGAAAATCAGCACCTTACGATGTTTATAACCAATTGATTTTTGATGTACCCGTAGGTACCAGAGGAGATTGTTATGACCGTTATTGTATTCGTATTGAAGAGATGCGACAAAGTATTCGAATCATTATGCAATGTCTTAATCAAATGCCTAGTGGCATGATTAAAGCGGATGATCGTAAGCTATGTCCTCCCTCACGATCTCAAATGAAACAATCCATGGAATCTTTAATTCACCATTTTAAACTTTATACAGAAGGTTTTTCTGTACCGGCTTCTTCTACCTATACCGCAGTAGAAGCACCTAAAGGAGAATTTGGTGTGTTTTTAGTCAGTAATGGAACCAATCGTCCTTATCGTTGTAAAATAAGAGCACCTGGTTTTGCTCACTTACAAGGGCTCGATTTTATGTCTAAACATCACATGCTATCAGATGTTGTTACCATAATTGGTACTCAAGATATTGTTTTTGGAGAGGTAGATAGATAGAACTACTAACAGGTAGGACCCTAGCTTTATCGAGCCAGAAAATATTTTTTCCGCCAAACTCAGAACGTTGCTGAATCATCTATGATGACTCATCAACATAGCTTGCGGAGAAGTATATACATAGCGAATTGCTACGGAATGCACTATTTTTTTTAAGGCTTTTCCTCTCCGGAGCTATGCACTTTTTTGTTCGTTTTGCGAACAAAGGGCGCAGAGGGTGCCTTGGCGCTTTTTTCCTTCATGCTTTTTCGGTAAGTAGAGAAAATAAGCTTGCAGAGGTCACAGAGCGCAGTAAAAAAAAAATATATATATATTTCATTCTGCTGTCTGCTTTATCCTTGGCATAGCGAATGACAGGGCCGGGTGGAACGATGAAAGCGCCCGCGGCCCATCAGGATTATGTAGGAATGCCATAAAAAAATCACTAATTTAATTATGTAACGACTAAGTAAAATGCATCATTATTAAATCTTTTGAGAATGCAAGCCTAGGGCACCTGCTTGCCACACACAAAATTGAATCGCTTAAAAAAAAGATCTTATATACAAAAAACAATCTAAAATAAGAATACATAGAAAAAAGCTAAAAAAAAGCGCGAGAAGGGCGCAGCAACTCTATGATTTACTCGCAGTTCAATCCATCTTATTATAAGATGATAGCAAACCTTGCTGCAGGCGATCAATCATCGTAGATGAGACATTGATACAAATAAAAAAGGCAAATACACCATGACACTAAAACAATTAACTTTTCGTTTAAAAAAAAAGTCTGCTGGCAGAAATTCATCAGGGCGTATTACCGTTTTTCATCGAGGAGGGGGATCAAAGCGATTGCATCGAAAAATTGATTTTCAACGGAGCACTTCGTCTATTGGCCTTGTACAAAGAATCGACTATGATCCTAATCGTTCTTCTTGGATTGCTTTAATACGATGGCTTGAAGCAATGGAACAACCAGAGGCAGCCAATAGTCAAACAGAAGAAAACGCTTGGCGTTTTTTCGGTCGAAGAGAAAAAAATCTTTTTTTTTTCGGCCTCTTATTTTCGTTTTCTTCTCTGTCCAAGAAAGCCCAGAGAAGAAATTACGTTTTTTTCTCCGCCCTTTTTTCCTTAAAGGCAAAGAGAGAGGCTGCAATTTTAGGCCCTTTCGGTAGCTTTCTTGATTTACCTAGGATAGCTTTAGCCGGGGCAAAGCCCCCTTTCTTTGCTTCGCGAATGAAAGACTCCGGAGAACATAATACGTTTTTCAGAAGTAAAGGCGGAAGGTGGAAAACGCATAGCGGGGTGCAAAGAATCGAACGCAACAAAGCGCTTTCTTGGAGAACCAATATATTTTTTTCTTTTAAACCTAAGCATAGCGAAGAAGAACCGATGGTTGAAGCGGGCAAAGTAGATCGTGCACCTTTCACTTATATATTAGCTAGTGATCAGTTAGAAGCTGGCAAGACGGTAATGAATTGTAATTGGTCTAAACCTTCGACTTCATTCGACCAACATAAATCTTCGCATAATTTGCTAGCCCATAAGGACCTTCAGTTCCAAAACCATTTTGTTCACACAACAAATGAAGGCCAAAGGTCCCTTAGGGTGGAAGAGCCCGCGCGGCATAGTCAGGCTGCTTCTTGGCTACGCCCCCCCGGGGGCGTAGCTTCAAGCGAGAATAAAAACATACATGATTCATATTATCAAATGGTAGGAAATTGCGTATCATTGGCTAATATACCTATAGGCACATGGATACATAATATTGAATGGAATCCAGGGCAAGGCGCAAAGTTGATTCGAGCTGCAGGGACCTTTGCTCAAATAATTAAGAAATTCGAAAATACACCACAATGTATTGTGCGATTACCTTCAGGTGTTGACAAACTCATAGATTCCCGATGCCGAGCTACTGTCGGTATAGTGTCCAATCTTCATCATGGTAAACGTAAGCTTGACAAAGCGGGACAAAGCCGATGGTTAGGCAGACGTCCTATTGTTCGGGGTGTTGCTATGAATCCGGTGGATCATCCTCATGGAGGAGGTGAAGGACGCACGAAAGGAGGTAGACCTTCGGTATCACCTTGGGGAAAGCCCGCCAAAGGTGGATTCAAAACAGTAGTAAGAAAACGCAAAAATTAGTTTATGACACGATCTGTATGGAAAGGCCCTTTTGTGGATGCTTGCTTGTTCAAGCAAAAAAAGATCAGATGGAAAATTTGGTCACGTAGATCTTGTATTTTGCCTCAATTTGTTGGTTGCTATGCACAAATTTATAACGGAAAAGGTTCTGTTGGTTTAAAAATTACTGAAGAAATGGTTGGTCATAAATTTGGAGAGTTTGCTTCTACACGGAAACCTTCTTCCTCTGGGAAGAGAGCTTCGCCCTCAAAAACAAAAATAAAACAAAAAAAAAAGGTACGATAGTGAACTATGGCGCAAAAAATAAATCCGATTTCAGTCAGACTGAATCTGAATCGTAGTTCAGATTCAAGTTGGTTTAGTGATTATTATTATGAAAAATTGTTGTATCAAGATATAAATTTTAGAGATTACTTTGATTTAATACGTCCACCTACGGGAAAAAAGTTTGGCTTTCGTCTCGGTAAGTTTATTATTCATCATTTTCCTAAAAGGACATTCATTCACGTATTTTTTTTGGATCGACTTAACCGATCAAGACACACAGGCCTTGGAGCAATACAATCGGTCAAGCTGATTAGGCGTATTGACGACGCTACAGAGATACAGCAAAAAGAAGTAAAGATTCGGCGCTATGGATACTACGATGATAGGTTACCATCAATGCACGAAATCGATCAATTACTTCGAATCAGCGGTTGGATGGCCTCCAAAAAATCTATTTCTTTGAGGAACGATGCCTTTTTGGAGAATGATGACAGAAAAATGTCAGAAAAAAGCTATGCATTTTCTCGTTTTGGCTCTTTGCGTCAAATTAGCGATGTATTTCCACAGACCATTTTCGCAGCTATGCGTGCTCCCTTAAATCATTTGGTTATGCAATACTTCTTTCATCCAAAGAACCAAATTCAATTTGATCCTCTTGTTAACATAGTTTCCGATTTGGCGGCACGGAGCATAATTGAAAGATATATGACGAAGGAAGCAAAAAAGAAAGAGGACAGCTTGAAAAAAAGAATGCGTTCTATTCTCTGGAATAAAAGCATTTGTTCGAAAAAAGAAGGCTTAAGCTATATGGACAAAACCGCGCAAGGCTCCTATGCCGAAGCCTTACAGGGTTTTGCAAGAAAAAATAGACCCGAGATTTCTCCTAACATCCAAACGGCTTATTCAGTTTGGCTTTTCTCTGAAAATATTAATTCCGGAAGGACAGAGATGCGTAGCGCAGAAGAGCTTTTAGCTCTGCGCACGGCGCTCCCCAGCTTTGCCCGGGCACTAACGTTCCCATATCAAAATGCCCTCCACTGCTTGCGCAAACAGAGCCTTTTAAGGCTTTGTTTTCAAATCCATCGCAAGCAAGGCATGCCATTAGCTAATAATTACATAATAAAAAGCACAGAGCCGATTCGTCAACCCTGCTTTATATTGGATTTCGGTGCTCCCTTTATTTTAAGAGATGCTGAATGGAGGAAAGTTCACTCTTTGTTTAGTCGTTATTATTATTGGAAAAAAATGCAATTTTTCTTATCTAATCAAACAAAAACTAATACCTTAATTAGGCCAGTCAAAATAGCTTCTGTTTATCAAAGTGCTTTTCTAATTGCTCAAGAAATATCTTGGAAACTAGAACAAAAAAAATCATTTCGACAAATTTGTAGATCTACATTTCAGGAGATTGAAAAATGCCAATATGTTAAAGGAATCCGTATTTGTTGTTCAGGCCGATTAAATGGCGCAGAAATAGCTAAAACTGAATGCAGAAAGTACGGTGAAACCTCTTTACATGTATTTTCCGATCAAATTGATTATGCGAAAGCACAAGCATCTACTCCTTATGGGATTTTAGGTGTCAAAGTGTGGGTTTCATATTTTTAACACAAAAAAAGGGACAAGTTGTGCTATATCCAAAACGTACAAAATTTCGTAAATATCAAAAAGGCAGATTTAAGGGTTGCAAAGTAGATGGTACACAACTTTGTTTTGGAAAATATGGCATAAAAAGTTGTGAAGCTGGTCGTATCTCATATCAAGCAATTGAAGCAGCGCGTCGTGCTATAAGCAGAGAATTTCGGAGAAATGGTCAAATATGGGTAAGAGTTTTCGCAGATATTCCTATTACCAGTAAACCCACCGAAGTCAGAATGGGAAAAGGAAAAGGGAATTCTACAGGTTGGATTGCTCGTGTGGTAGAGGGACAAATCTTATTTGAAATGGATGGTGTGAGTTTGTCAAATGCGCAACAAGCTGCCACATTAGCAGCGCATAAACTATGTTTGTCAACCAAGTTTGTTCAATGGTTTTAATTGATGGGTAAATAAAAAGCGAGGCCGAAAAGCGCGGAACAAAGCAAAGAAAGTGGTTAAAGACCAGGATTCTTTGTAAACTTATGGCCTCTATTGGCCTGAAAACGAATAAGCAGTCGGGACGGTAGAAGTGTTGAAACCGTAGAGCGAGTAATAAATTTATTATTATAAATAATTCATGGTCTTTGACCCCAATATAGCCCAAAGGTTAGAAAAAAAGCCTAAAAAAATAAATAAATATCTATATACCGCTCTTTGCTGCGCCTTTTGGAATGAAGGAACGGCGCAACTTACAATTTATTTGCAATGCGAATAAAGTGATTTTAGCCCGCAAAACAGAATAAAATGCCTTGAGGCCGAAGGCCTCGAGTCCAAGACGATTATTTTGTTCGTAGCCTTCCAGGTGAACAATGTAATAGATTAAATAGCGTAGCGGAGTTTTGTCCTACACAGCACTTTTTTTGTTTTCATGGACTTTGCTAGGCCCGGCTCTTCAGCAAGTGGCTAAAAGAGGAAGAAAATAAATTTTTTTTCTGAGCTTTCCCGAATGAATATAATAAAGCGCATGGCGTTAAGGTCGAAGACCCCCGAGTGAAGCGCTAAGGCTTCCGGGCTAAAATATTTGCTGCGAAAAGTTAAAAAACATTTTTTTCGCTTTCTTGGGGCGCGAAGCTAATCAAGAGCTTGTTACTACGTCCCTTTACGCTTTTGTTTTTCCCTTTACGCTTTTGTTTTTATTATGTAAAAGGAAGGCATAACAGCCCGCTATTTATAAATCAGATAGGGGACAGTGCTTCTATTCGTTTTTATTTTAAATAAAAAAAAAGCAGCCAACTTATGTTTACTCCAAATAGACTCCGTTTTCATTACGAAAATTTATTACGTCAAGATTTGTTGTTAAAATTGAATTATGCCAACATTATGGAAGTTCCTAGATTGTGTAAAATAATAATAGTTCCAAAGGCGCCCTCTAATTTAATAAAAAATGTAAAATTAGCTATGGAGATTGTTTGTGGTCAAAAATTCATACGAACACGAAGCAGAGATTCGGCAGGAAAGTCGTTTCGATTTAATAAATTTATATTAAATCAAGAGTCAAAAAAAGACACAGGATATGTCACTTACCTAGCACAAAGCACTCTACGAGGGCATACCATGTATAATTTCTTGGAAAAACTTATTACGATAATATCTTTTTACGATTACCCAGTTAAAGTACAACAAAACTCCATTCAATTATCAATGCCAACGTCATTGTTACGATTATTTCCGGAAATACAAAATCATTTTGAGATTTTTGAGCATATTCAAGGGTTTGATGTAACTATTGTTACTTCAGCCAAAACACAAGATGAGGCTTTCATTTTGTGGAGTGGTTTTTTGCAAAAAGAGGTTTAGTCATATGTCAAATCAAATTATACGAGATCATAAACGTAGATTACTTGTGGCTAAATATGAATTAGAGCGAATGCAATGTAAAGCTATTTCTCGACATAAAAACCTCCCTAATCAAATACGTTATGAATATTTTTTAAAGTCGTCTAAGTTGCCAAGAAATAGTTCCAGAACACGAGTAAGAAACCGATGTATTTTCACGGGTCGCCCTCGTTCCGTATATAAGTTATTTCGCGTTTCTCGTATAGTTTCTCGTGAATTAGCATCTAAGGGTTCGTTAATAGGCATAAACAAATCGTGTTGGTAGTCAGTGGAATAAATTAGCTTTGCGAGTACCCATAGGGTGCAGCAAAAAAAATATTTTTTGCTTGAAATAGTTTTTTTTGCTTTACGTTTTTTGGCTTAATTCTTTACAGCGCTGTGCGCCCTTTGGCTTCTGAATACTGAACGAGCTCAACCGGTGTGCCGCGCTATGTATGCGCCCTAAATCCAAGACGTACCTGCTGGGCTTTGTTACCATAAGATTGCAAAATGCCCACTCGTAGTGAATCCGCAGTCTCAAGGCGGTTATACTGGAATGCGCGAAAGCCCCTTCTAAGCTGAACCGCGTAAAAAGTTATGTAGAAGACGGTTGGCTCGATCTTCCTGACTGAAGTTATAAACTTGGCATTATAAGAAGAATGCGGTCTTGTTTCCAAAGAGGTCAAAACCAAAGTAGTAAATAAAAAGCAGGGTCCTTTAAGATGAAGAATATTGAAACCACGGGCTTCGCCCTAAGTTCAATAAAATCTCGCCGGGCGTAAACCATTATTGTATCACAATTCTACCTAACCTACAAAATGTTGCTACTCTCTGCGTACCAAGGTGCACGAGTTGATGGCGTGGAACAACTCCATTGCTATAATTATACAAGATTTTAATCAGGTTACGCGCAAATCTCATCCGCCGCAATAAGCAGGCAAGGAACTAATGTTTCGTGCAGCATGCTTAAATGAGCGTACAAGAAAATATCTATCCGCCCGCGTTTACTAATAAAATATATTCTACCGCCTCCGTCACCTCAATGAGCTTTTTCAACATAAGAACTTTCAAACGCGTAATGGTCAAATCCCGTGAAATAAGAGTTTAACCTATACCCAAGCAAAGGCCAGAGCTCTTATTAAAAGCGCCGCAAAATGCTTATAAATACAATATCTCCATAGTCTACCGCAGGTGTAATTACCGGCATGTAGTCTAGAAAGATAATGACTATACAATAGGTAACTGGTGAATCTGCACCTTGGTCAAAAGGTTGCGGCTGGGATGCTTTTAACATCTAACCTTTGCATACTACTTGCCATCAGCAAATTACGCGAGGTAATACTAGATTTGCAAATGAACTAAGAATGCCCTGAGAGCGCCCGCGGACGCCCGACGACAGCACCTCTGATAATCAACTTGAGCTGTATGAAGCGGAAGCTTTCACGTATAGTTCTGAGGACCTACCTATCTTAATTATTGAAAAAAAATAAACAAGAGAATAAAACGCTTGCTTTTGTCAGCATCAAGGTGTCTCTGGTGTTTCCGTTTTGCTTCCCTATCGGGATTTTTTTATGATTTTGTACAATGCAAGTTTTCTATTAACAGATTCTGTAAGGAAGCAAACAGAAGGTATCGTTTTAAAATGTCATTTTTTGGAATAGATTTAATAAAAAAAATGAAAAAAATCTCTGAACCGAAGTCTATAATTTATTCATCAACAAATCGTTTAGGGCTTAGTATAATAAAGAATCTTATCCACTTCAAAGTGAGCTTTGATATGTAATCGTGAAGTACAAAAAAGCGATGGCGAGATTCTATGCCAAATTTATAAAAAAAAATTAAGTCAAGTTTATGGAAGCCAAATTATTTTGTTTTTTGGAAATAATTGGAGTTGGATACAAAGCCAGTACTAATCCACAAGGCTCTATTTTATATCTAAAATTAGGCTTTAGTCATGAGATTCGACTTCAAGTCACGTCTGCAGTTCGCGTTTTTTGCTTCAAGCCTAATCTTATTTGTTGTACTGGAATAGATCATCAAAAAGTAACTCAATTTGCTGCCAGCATCAAAAGTTGTAAACCTCCTGAAGTTTATAAAGGAAAAGGTATACAATATCGAAACGAAATTCTACATAAGAAACAAGGAAAAAAAAAATAAATCATGTCATATATTTTAGGAACTAATTTAGTGCCGAATGAACAAGTAGAAATTGCTTTAACTCGAATCTTTGGACTTGGCCCTAAAAAAGCAATTCAAGTTTGTGATCAATTGGGTCTCAATGATAACATTAAAGTTAATAAGTTAACTAAATATCAAATTGACCGAATTATCAAAATAATAAGTCAAAATTATTTAGTTGATTTAGAATTAGCAAGAGTAATTCAGAGGGATATTAAACAATTGATGAGTATTGGTTGTTATCGCGGTTTTCGCCACAATGCGGGATTGCCCTTACGTGGTCAACGAACTCATACTAATGCTAAGACTTGTCGCAAATTCAGAAACGTTTCGATCAATCAACTTCGTTGATTCAGGCCGCAGGCTGTATTTTTCATCATTCACAATAAATGATGAAGGCGCGAAGCGATGTGTAATGAAATTGAAATTTCATTACACATTTTGTTATTGGCTTTTCCTCCGCAAAAACATCATCGATTGGTAAGGCCGGCTCCTATTGGTTGGCATATAAACGCAATAAGTCAAAGGGCGCAGTAAATCTATATATATATATTTTTTTTTGAGTCATCGCCTATTTTTTTATTTATTCTTGCACTGTAACTGCCGAAAGGCGGGGCGGGCTCGGATAATAGAATCTCTCACCCGGAGAACCAAAAGCTGCGGCGTTCTCTTTTGTTTAATGGATTATTTTGTACAAACTTTTTCTACAAAATTTATTTATTTTTAATTAGTAAACAGATAATATGGATTGTAAAAAAACCCAATCGATGATATCAAACAAAATCTAAACATTCAAAAAAAACTCATGCAGAAGAAAAAAAAGCACGGTATTGCATATATTCGATCAACGTTAAGTAATACCATTATTACTGTAACAGATTCTAAAGGAGATACAAAAACTTGGTCCTCCTCAGGTTCATTGGGGTTCAAGGGATCTCGTCGCTCAACCAATTATGCGGCTCAAGCAACTGCAGAAAATGCTGCCCGAACTGCTATTCAACTGGGAATTAAGTCGGTTGAAGTTGAAATAAAAGGGTTAGGTTATGGAAAGGAATCGTCGCTACGTGGTTTACGACTAGGAGGTCTTATTATTAGCAAAATTAGAGATGTAACCCCAACCCCACATAATGGATGCCGACCCCCTAAAAAACGCCGTGTTTAAATATTATCATAAAGTTATTCATTTTCAATTACTTGACAATGCAACATAGTGAAATCCCGGGGTACAGGCCCGGTTTCACCATTTTATAATGCTAATGTAGGAGGCCCTCGTTAGCATTTAACAGCGAGTCTATCACATCTGAGAAGATAACAACAAGTGCCAATCCTTTCCAGTCTTATTATGAAAACCAGCCAAGTTTGCGGGTAAAGAGACTTTCTTTCTAGAAAAAACAACAATAACTAACTTTAGATCAATTTATTTATTACACGGATTTTCTTTTTTAAGGAACGATCGAATGAACTCAAAAGCGAACCCAGGGCTATTTGATTTGTCTTGTAAAAGATTACATAAACGGCCGAAAAAAATAGATTTTTGCTGCGCCCGCAATTACATAGTAATTGCATTCCTCATGAAACTGAGTATGAGGCGCAACTCTCAACCATACGACTCCAGTCTCTCCTGGCTCGCTCCACTAGTCGAGATTGTTTAAATAGAAAACGTCTTTAAGCCTTCATTTGTGTTCTAACCACATGAAATGGACATGACATCACTTGGCTAAATGGTTGGGTTGGCCTCATTTCGATTGATCAGCCCTTGAATGGTCATTGTTTTGACAGAAACAAAAATTAAATTGTTATGCTAGAAGGTGCAAAATTAGTGCGACCCGTTGGCCCACAAACCTAAAAATACTTAAAAAAAATATATTTTTTTTTTGCCGGAACTTAGTATTCTAACTCTTGTCGGATGCAGGTGTAATCCCTGTCGCGCGGTAATGTCCCGCAGACTCTCGATTATTACATGGGAGTGGCAACCCCGGAATTCATAGCAAAATGGTCGCAGGAAGAAAACCGAGAGGAACACTTTGGTTAACGAGTTAAAGCTTCGGTGCCCGATCACCTTCGGTATGCTGAACCCTTACTGAGGGCTAGACCACAAGTCAATGAGGAAGAGTATGATTAGCTTGATTTCTAGTCATAGGCATTCTAGGAATACGGTAAAAGAGGCCAGGAAAGTAGTTGCTTCCACTACATTCTACGTGCGTGTTCCACCTCCCGCAGTATTGCTCGTCTCTTAGGTTTTCGCAACAATCTGACTCGGGAACGGGGTAACTACCTTGAACTCCAAACGACTGATCGTAGGGTAGGCTAGCCAGGCCACATGTTCATTGGTAGCAGGATTCTCCAAAAAGCGAAAGCGCGGTAATAAATTATTGTGATATGCCCACTTGGAGACTCATAACTTCAAAAAAAAACTGGGTGTTCCGGGTAAAAAATATATATATTTTTTTTTTAAGTGATATTTTTCAATAAAAAAATATATTTTTTTTACCTGTGGCCTGGACACGCTATGCCCCGGCCAAAGGCCGAAGGGCTTGTGTTCAGATTACAATCCAGGATCTATAAGGCTTCGCGGCAGAATAACCATAAAAAGCAAAACGCAGGCGCTCCAAAAGAGGCTCACGGCTAAACCACAGGCCATATTGATAGATATGTTGAACAAAGGCAGACTGTAAACAGAGTGGACAATACTCACCACCGAAGAGCCAAGATTGAAGATGGCGCGAACATTGCAGTTGAATGAAGGTGCACAATCCGTGCATCGCATCCCTTCGACTTTTGTTCAGCGACCAAATAAAAAAAAATATTTTTTTATTCTTGGTTAACCTATTTTTTAAGACACGCGCTTGGTTCGCCACCTGAACCAGTTGCGAAAAAAAAAGCGTAAAAAAAAATATATATATTTTTTTGGTAACTGTTCGATAGTGATACAATGTACTTAGTTAGATGTAAGACTGTCAAAGCTTCTGAGTCAACACGCGCTTAGGCTCTTGAAGGTGAAGGGAAGCCCAAAGGATATGGATGCCAGGATTCTTTTAGAAGTGGATCATATTAGTCTTAAAAAAAGCGGAGGGCAAGCAGGACATTTATGCAAACGTTCAATTGAGAAAATTTTCTTTTACATGGCCAAAACTCTCGAAGATACAAACATTATGAGAAGAGCCGTATGAGGCCGTAGGCTCACGTACGGTTCGGAAGCCGAGCTGCGTCAGCAATAGAGTGGCTTAGGTTAACATTGGAGCAGGAGCAGCTACCATTGCTTTAGCAGGAGCTGCTGTAGGTATTGGAAACGTATTTAGTGTGCGCCTCGCTAGAGCGCGTTTGGATCAGCGAAGGTTAATAGATTATCGCCTGGGCGGTCCCCTAACCCGTAGCGGAAACAGACCGCAGGTAACCATAGCATGGGGCCTGGTCAAGTTTCGTGGCACGGTTATCACGAGTGCGTCAGGGTCAAGCGTTACCCCTTCCAACAAAGGTGGCCCGGAAGGCTCCAAGGCCCAACTAAATTCTTGGTGCGAACAACCCTCCGGGGGAAACTGCAAGGAGCATAAAAAACCGCTCAATAACCTAAACCACGAGCAAGCACCCAAACGTGAAAGCGAGGGATCACCCCAATGTACCCTTTAAGGTTAACACTTGGGTACATGCCAGCCAAAGAGCCGAGGTATAAACTAAAAAGAAATGGGTGACAGATCAGCCATAAGTACTCCGAAGGATACACTGGGCAAAGCAAGTTGCGCATGCGACAATGCCCGTAACGTGAAAAATCTTGGGGAAAGGGCTGTAAATGGTAATGCACTACCGCTTACAGACGCGGGCATGCCCGCGTCTGTAAGCGGTAGTGCGAATCAGCGAAAGCAACTACTAGAACTGCCAATAAAAGGCGCAGCAGACCGGTGGCGCCTCCTGCGCTCTAGCTTTAGCTAGATAGCATAGCCTACAGCCGGCCGGGGCTGCTTTCTACAAATTTGGTCCGAACCTGCAGATCACAAAAAAAAGGCAGAAGGTAGTGTCACTATACTACTCACTTCTCCGAAAAATCTAAAAAACTTTCACATAAAATCAAAGCCCCGCTTTACTTAGTGAGATAACTACACTCAAAAAGCCTTATTATGGGGTGAAGCGTGGCTACAACCGGGCAGATTACTCACAATACACGGATGAATCCGACTTGTGCAGTATCACAAACCAGCTTGCACTACATCATTTAAGACCTAAGGACCAAAGGCTCTTGTTAAGGTAGCCATAGCGAAATCTAGAAACTAGATCACACTATGCTGCAAATGCCATAGTTATGAGGTGCACGCGGAAGAGGAGGGATGGAATCGTATAGTAGCCGTGTGCCCCAGTGCAGAGAGGACTAGTAGTGCTTATACGGCAAGAAGCCGCAAAAGCTGAAAAATTTTGCCATGGACGAGCCACATGCGAAGAAACTTGCACGTGTGGTTCTGACCGGGGGGAGAAAAGCACCCTATCGGAATTCTTCGATGTGCGGAGCTTCGCATCTGAAACCCGATGACGCTTTGCGTTCTGCTGGGGCCTTGGGCAGTAATCCAACTCCCGCCAACTCATAAAGAGCTGGCAATGCCGCGGAGTCAGGGAAGTGGCTTGTTTAGTGTAGGCGGACGAATCTCGACAATAGCCGCTCTTAGAAACTAGGGGGGATTATTCTCATCACAGGTTGCCGCCCTTACTTGAGTATACTGAGAATCGACAGTGAAAGGGAGCCCCTAGGGGGGGAATGAACGACCTGTGGTCGCCGACTAACGTCGGTTAGGCTTAGAAAGCACTGAACAGGCTGGGCGGGTCGACAAAGATGACAGCTACAAGGATGGTAATCCTGGTGACAGAGATATACATTCGGGGATGAATAGAAAACCTACCACAGAAAAGGCCACAGGTCTATATTTTTTCTCTGGCGAGGAATGTAGTTCTGGCTTTTTACCAGGAAAAAGCGAAAAAAAATATATTTTTTGTGCTGCTTGCCCGGGAAAATTATTCAATCTTACGCGTGAACCTAATAGAAAGTAAATATGAGAACCTGACGGAGATAATATCGAACTTAAACGTACTCATAGCAGCTTAAGATAAGCTGAAATCTAACTCAGATAAGGGGATGGGACCCAACAATGAAAACACTGGAAGGTATTAGCCTAGAATTGTTCCAGAAAGCCTAAGATAGTCCGTAAAAAATTTAAATTTTTTTTTCTTTTCAGCTGCGTGTTAGAAAACCCATAGGGAACCCGAAAGATCATATTGTACCGAAGGCAATACATATTACTCTCGAAGGCCGCAATTCCTTAAATGTATTGCGTCTCGCACGGGGGTTACGACACTCAAGGAAATCGAAAAGAACTTGGGCGGCAATCTCGTGGTTACTGGAATTTACATTAGAAAGTGTTATGACACAATCGACCGGCACCGTATTAGTCTTCATTCCCTTGGTGGATATTGAAGTTATTTGAGGCAAAGGCCACAGCAGGTATACCTTTTTTTTTGTTAACTCAGTAGGAACCCCCGCCTGAAGCGGAAGCCCCACAAGGTTGTGCCATATCACTAATACTTCGCAATATTTACCTGAACAAGAACCCCGAATCCAAAGTATAAAAAAGCTATCGCTATATCGAAAGCAAAGACACAAGCTCATTACGAGAACAAAGCAATGCTGCCCGGACTAAAAGCTCATTAAACTAAAAAAGTCTAAGAAGGGGCGCAGCAATATATATGTTGGTTGCGCCCTTGCTGCCGCGTTATTCTCTGGCTACACTCGCCAAGCGTACGTGAGTCTTCAGGTCGCAAATATTTTATAGAAAGAAAAAAATAAAGAAATCACGTAAGATATGAAAAAAGAGGAGCCGTATGATGGGTAACTATCACGTACGGTTCTATCAGGGGGGGGGGGGAGTCGCGCATCATGGGTACCTTCTTATTGCTGTGAAGGGCGATATGAAAATAAACCCCCTATCCAACCTCATTCTGTTGCGCGAAATCCATCATTGGCTAAGCAATTATTTGGTTATGCCATTTTAGGTTTCGCTTTAACAGAAGCTATTGCTTTGTTTGCCTTAATGATGGCGTTTTTAATCTTATTTGTCTTTTAATTTTTTGGTGCTGAGATTTTTTGGGAAAAAAAATATATTTTGGCTGCACCCTATTCGCAAAGCCAATAGGGCTGCGCCCAAAAAATCTAGATTTTTGGCACCTTAGGGCCGAACGATTCGTACGTTCGAGCCCTTCACCACTCGCCACCAAAAGCATAAGCGTAAAAGAACTGACAAAGATTTTAGCCTTTACAATTGCTTTGGGAGTAGAGCCCTAAAGGCTCATTGGGGGAAAAAAAAGCAGAACAAATATATATCTATATATTTTTTTTTATTTTTTAGCTGCTTCATTTCTTGTCATAAATAATCTTTGATACTGCATAA